TTTCATTTCTTGTATAGAGCATTTTTGTACCCATTTTTATTCGTAGTAGGTGCCTTCATGGGTCGGGCCAGAGTGTCGTTGATAAGCTCTAACGCTGGAGCGATGGTATGAGTCGGACTGCAGGCGCGGGTTGGACCGTGGGCGTAGACTAGTTTGCAGGCATGGGCCGAACCGCGTGCATGGACTGGATCATGGACGCGAGTCAGGAATGCTCTTTTTTCTTTATCTGCCGCGACCGCATACGAGGGCACATTGTCCCACTAAAATCTCCCATCTAATTTTTCTTGTTATTTTCCCGATCGTCGAATGCGAGATCGGAAGGCGTAGCAATTTGAATCACGCCGCATCGCAAAAAAGTAAACTCTCGGGCAGCGGTTGTTGTAGTCTCGGGTTTCTTGTAGCTTTGGGGATTGGTAAATTACTTTCTTCCTGCAATAACGGCAGAACCATTGATCATCTTCATCTTCGGGCTGCACTTGGTAGTCAGACTTCGGTAATTTCAGCATATCATTGCCTATATCCTATATAAATATAAAGGGCTCGTTTGACTTTGAGCTCTTCTTGATGTCAAAGTGCAAATCCTTTCGATGACCTTCTTTCTTCCCTTTGTCTTTGCTACCTTTAGGAGGTCTCCGACTTCTATCTGCGACATTAGCATATGCGTGCCGTTCAATCAGGTTTGCCCTGCTTCCAGTAGCACGTTGAGAGAGTTCATCGAAAGTAGTAGGGCCTCCAGCAATAATCAAGCCCGAGCGCAATTCAATGCGGATTCCCGCAATACACATTTTTCCCAATTTCTCTTCTGGGATAGATTCTGCTAACTGATTTCGTGGGAGAAAGGCTTGCTAATAAACGGAATCGTTCCATAGCTCAACCGACTCCTCGGGTTCTTTTTTACTACGCCGTAAATCTTCCGACGTGATAGATTTCCTCAAAGAACGAAATCAGGAGCATAATAACTCAAACAACTTGTCTCAGGACCTAATAGATCTCGCTTTCAGTCTGGAGAACCAGCGGAAAGCGTTCTTTCGGAGCGAGCTAGGGAACTGCTTGATAAGCAGCTTTTTATGTTGAGCAATATCAACGCATTGTGTCTGAAATTTGGCTAAATGCTCGAAATGAGCGATATGTTCTTTTGGATCACCAGTCTCGTCAAATGTATCAAACTTCGAAGGGACGTAGTATCGCGGGAACGCTTTCTTGGCCACGCTGTCATCATATGGCCTCTTATAGCTCCTATGATCTTCATTTATAGACAGCGCTGTGGTGGCGATGATCTCCTTAACTGCATCTTTCCACTTTTGATCTGCAACGTCCATCACGGACGAAGAAGAGGTCGGCTTTCGAGTAGTAGGGTGGTGGCATATCAATATTCAAATTACTTACGATATTTCTTTCGTTCAATGAATTCATGTCTCTTCTTTTTTGGCTGCTCCCACGACAAGTTTTTGTCGGTATTTACATAATGAAACAACTCGTAGTGCCACTCTTCGGTCCGTTAAACCAACTCCAACCAAACCAAGAGTTGGTTCTTAACCAAAGACGAGATTGCACAACTTCAACATTCAATCGCACAGCGCTGCCCATTAAAGGTAGCGGACAGCGACGCTGACGGATTAAGTCATAACATCTGAACATCAGACCATATTTGTTAAACTTACTTAACAGGTCTTTCCGATCAGGACGTAGACAAACCGCAGGTGGATCTAATAGTTGTTCCAAAGGTAAAGTGAAGTCACAACAGGCTTCCTCATAGCACCGGACATATCGTACGAGAGATTCCACCCAATATCTGAGCATGACTTTCTCCACGTAGAAGTCCCCTTCTTCAGTGAGCTTACGCTCAAAATCATCCCGCACAGACAACAAATACTTTTCATCTGGACGACACGACTCCAAAAGAAAATACCGCACCATACCAAGGTGATAGCAATTAACTACTAACCCATCTGGAAAACCTAACCAGATAGGAAACGGTAGTGGTATGATTCCACCAGGCGAGAAGGCCACCAAAACGTACCTATACCAGTGTCGGTTATATTGAGGTTCTATTTTTCCTTAGCCAAAGACGAATACCGCCTGTAGTACAGCCTCAAAGACGCCTCAATCCGACCATGGATCTCTTAATCCAGTTTGCTTACCCATCCTTATCTGCTTACGGTAAGTTCACAATTTCCTTAACCATGAAGCGATCTTACGGAGAGGAGATCTCATTTACGCTAGGTGATGCTATCCCCTTGACTTATAAAGATTGTAAGTGAATTCCAATGAGTGAGGTCTATGCTCATATATATCGATATATTAATCAATATGCCCTCAACTTAATATGTTTAGTTTCCCAGTCTCCTCGGGTAAACTCTTTCATTTACCAAGGCTGTTTTCTTGAGGAAGTGAGCAAGCAAAAGAGTGACTTCTGTAGGGGGCAAGTCAAACTCTTATTTTTCAAGCTAGGTTCCTGACCAGTAAAGGACGGATGTTAAAGTTATTTTATTCCTAGAAGAATAAGGAATATTACAGTATCTAAGAAAAAGAAGAAAGATAAGAAGTGGAAAGTTTTTGCCTATACAAGTAACTTCGTACAAAGGAAATGGAATTATAATATCGAAAATGGGTATTTAACCTTTGGTTCGTATATAGGCATTGGTTAGCCTTTCTTCTCATGAGCCTTGATTGTAGTGAACGGCTTATACAGATGGATGTGGTGGGACTTGCTTCGTTCGTTCCTCGCTTTCTATCTCATAGAAGTTCCATTCCGAAGATGGGTGATAGGACCCTAGGGAAGTGCCTAAGAGGATAAAGCAATCGAATTCAATATTGAGAATTGCCCACCTGTGGTTCCTTTGGCTTCGCAACGTGTTACCGGCAAGCCTCGGTTTGCATGTAGGAGGTGAAGAACTCTGTTGAGATCAATAGAAAATACCTCAGATGAAGTAGTGATTGCTTCCTTTCTGAAAGGCTAATGGGAGGTTGCTCGCCTACACTTGCATTGCCGGATCTCATGTCAATGAGCTCTAATTAGCAGACCATAGCGCTTATGCTTCCATTCTCTGTGAAGAAGAGTCAAATAGCAGTTGCTTGGTCTCGTCAAAGGCTGACTTCCTTCTCCTTGGTTTACTACCGCGGGCTTGGATCCTTCCCGTTGAACAACGTCTTCGTGTAAAAGGCCAAGAGAGATACAAAGCGTACAACGAAAGAAGACAAAAGCATACCATTCTGAAAGAAGTGAAAGTTAATAAAGAAAGCAATGTTTGAAATGGCAAAGAAAAGAGAGGAAGTCTTCTACTCCCAAAGATAACCAGCCAACGCGTGGAGGGAAAGTCAAAGAAAGACAAAGTGGAATCCTTCTCCGAATCCGAATATCGCCAAAGGCTCCAAACCTTACGAGAGTGCCTAAAGACCCTCTATCACTTAAGAACAAGAAAACCCATATCAAAAGTGAGCTTCCGAAGAAGACCCTTTTCGTCATAGATTGGGAAGAAAACGAAGGAAAGTGACTCAACGAACGGTATAAGGGAACCAGAGGTGATATCATACAGATCCCTCCTTCGTAGCCGGTACCCCGAAGAGGGAATTCCAACAATCACTTCGTCCTCTCCTACAAACTCTATTAATTCCACCATTTCCCCAGTCTTGAACCTTCATTTCATGAAAGTACACGAATCCTCTTAGATTGGGCTGCTTTTCTCCCGTTTTTCGGAATAAAAAGAGGTGCTTCCTGGCTTTCGAATACGACTTCGATAAGAGATTGCAGTTTGATTTTTAGTTGAGTTATATAGTAGTCTAGGCCTGTCCATTAAGGATTGACTGCTGGATGTCAAGATTCTAAGTGGAAACCTTAGGCGTCTGCCTCGAGCCATGCTAAAGATTGTTCACGAGATTGCTCTGGGAGGATTCAAAGCAAACTACTAGTTGTGCTACCAGGTCCGAAAGCCCACCCCTGTTTACACATTTCAATTTCCCTGTAAAGCGAGGGTCACGATCGCTGATGATGCTCTTAGGAAGGCCCCAATACTTCACAACATGCTTGAAGAACAAGCGGGCTGCTTCATCGGCTGTGCAATCCCGTGGGGCAGGAATGAAGGTTCCATACTTCGATAGCCTGTCTACTACCACCAAGATGGAACCGCAACCTTCAGACTTAGGAAGAGCCGATATGAAATCCATGGTAACGCTATCCCATGGACGTTCAGGTGTAGGCAGTGGCTCAAGCAAACCAGCGGGCTGTCTTTGCTCTACCTTGTCTTGTTGGCAAACAAGGCAGGTTCTCACATAAGCTTAGAAATGACGTAATAAGAAAGGGTTCTGAAGGAAGCAGGTTGTTCTGAACCCTTTCTTACGTCATTTCTGTTCTGGTACTGATGTGAGTTCTGCTATAGATGCTATAAATAATGCTGAATTACGCTTTCGGATTCTTGCAGATTTCTGGGATAATTTTAATAGAGAAGAAGAAGAAGAACGTAATAGGAATTTAGGATACTAAGATGATTATTTTCAATAAAAGAACTAATAATAATAGTATTAAAAAGTATAATAGGATTTTTTATAATAGTAAATGGAAAATTTATAATACTAGTTTTTTGTATTATAATTGTTATTGGGCTTATTATTTAGGATTAAAAAGGCCTGAGTTCAAGTACGACTTATTTGCAAAACCACTTGCACTTGAAAGCCGCTGGGAAGCTCCCAGCATGAAAAGGGAAAGTACCTTTACCAGAAGCCCTATCTATAATGATATTATTCCTAGCTTTCCATCAGTCTTCTGGACTGGTAAGATTCGAATCAAAGATTGTATTTTATGTTATGACACAAAAAGTAGAGTTAATATTATATTAAGAGTGGCTGCCCTAATACAATTAGATCCCCTTGAGGGATTAAAGCTGATCAAAGTGGGGAAGTTTCTCATAGGAAATAAGGCCTACTACCGCCTATTTGAGGTACTTCCTGTTGGGGTACTTCCATTTGGAATACTTCCAATACTGCTATCCAGGGTAGAAGTCAAGCCTATTGTCTTTCCACAAAGGATTATTTCTCCTGATTCACTGAGTGTGAACAATCTAAAATACCCCCTTCATGCTTTTGGCAACTCAGCAGCAGTGAGTGAAAGAATCAGAAGGTTAGTCAATGTAACGAATGCAGGAACTATCACTCCATTACTAATGGTGTTCTACTATGGGTGGGTAAGCCATTACCCCTTGGAAATCCTCCCAGATATATATCTGATCATAGATCAACAGCTCATTCCGTTCGAGAACGAAATCCCAATGATCGACGTTATAGAAGTTCCCACAGATGATATAGAGGGTGGGGATACAACCCTCAAATGGATGATTGTGGGGGGCATAGCCTTGAGTATCATATTCATTTATTATGCAACCACAATGGTCTCTCCGACGAGCCCTTCGGAATAGGTCTTATAATAATCATTATGTTGATTAATAGAAAAGCGGTAAAGAGGGAGGTTGAGTGTGGTAAGGGGATGGGCGGCGACCCTTACAGAATCTAGAATAAGGGAGAGGGTCGAGTCACCGCTTCGCCCCTTACAAAGACTCTCTTCCTTTCTAAAGAGTAACTTCCCACCTCGTATTTTTTATTATATTAGTAGAGCTTACGTTGGTCGCCTCTCTATCTAAGATAAGAGTTCGAGTTCGATTCCAAAGCCCAGGAAAGCCTTGTTGACCGAATTAGTCCTTCTGAAAGGAAGTTCCCATGCCACCGCTTCAGGCTTACCGTACTTATTCCCATCCAAAGAGTTCGACCCCTGTACTGCGCCTAGAAAATTTTCTAGAGGTTTAGACATATTAGAGCTACCACTAGTGAGTTGCCTCCCCTCTAGCTCTAGGGTGATTGAACTAGCGGATATGCCGATAAAGGCAAAGCTGATCTTGGGATCTTTCTAACCTAACAGCATCTATTCCTTTTAATAAGACTCGAAGATGCAAGTCTAGATTCACTCTCTTCTCTGCTACTTCGTCCCCTTCGGTGAATGCTTTCTTGCCAACATGCCTTCCTTTTAGACCTAGACCTATCATTACCGACTAAGGGCAAACGTGGAAGATTTCCAATCATTTTGACAATGTCGTACCTTTGCTACTTAGATTTTCCTGCGAGTTCGATTTCTTCTTACTTAGTAGAATGGCAACCCTTGGAGTTCGATCCAAACAAAAGCAGAATGCCGGAAAGCAAATCCAATTCAATCTTGACTTCCTTCTGACTTCTAGGCTTTTACCCGAGTTGCAGAGAAGAAAGATATGAGATTGACCAAATCGGAATGCGCACCTTCTTCATACTGTAAATTATCATGCGTACTTCCCTCCAATGCCTCAGTTAAGGCTATGACTGATTGATGAGCCTTCTATCTCCTTCGGTCAAGCAAGGCTGACTGAATCAAGGGACGAACCACTTATAGGCTTTCTGCCTTCTCTTCTAGCTCATTCGATTCCCTATAGGTCTAGGTCTAGGCAAAGAGAACTGGGCAAACTAAACCACTAGTAGGTCACGAACTCAATTAAGAGATCAATCCAATTTCCTGCTGGCTACTTTCTTCCTTATAGTTGGATGTCTTAGAGAATAGAGTTTCGGATAGATGGGTTCTACCCCAGGGTTTAGACATATTATCAGGAGAATGCCCCCTAATCTGCGACATTACACGGATATGCAAAGGTCGCTCATTCACTTCCATCCTTCTCGTTCAATCTAGTGCCTACTCACTACCCGGGATCTAAGACTCCTTCCTTTAAAGAAAGCGCAGCGTGAAACCAGTTTCTTTCATTCGATGTAGTGGTCCGATTGCCTAGTGGAAGCCCTTAGGCACTTGATTCTAGCGTACGCTCGGCTCCTCTACCAATCACCACAGCGCGAGATGCGCAAAAGTTACTGACCCATCTCTCCACGCCAACTGGCGGAGCGGCTCCCTGTGCTCTTTCAACCTCGGTTAATGTCGTAGTTTCTTTCCCTTCTCCTAAGTATGAGTTGAGAGTCTAAGAGGGAGTCTTCCTCTACTCTAGGCTCACTCCACCCCCTCTGTTGTCTTATTTCAATGCTTTGAAACCATGGGTGGTAGAATGGTGTTGGGACTATTGAAACTGTCGATCTCCAACTTGAAGGTGGGCGGGAGATAGATAAGGCCTGCAAGGGCACTGTCTAGTTCTCGACTCGATTATCTTGTATGAGCTGAGTGGTAGACCAATCCTACCATAACTAAAGGGGTGAGGAAGAAAAACAAAGATCAACCTACTACCAAAAGGAAAGGCGATACCCCGCTGAAGGCAGCAAGCACCATCCACTTGTTGGAACGAGGCCTTTCTCAACTCTTGGTCTATTGACGCTCTGCCGGTCAAGTCCTTCGTAACTTGACTCCACAGGGCTCATGCAAAAAAGCGACTGGGTTAGTTTGGCCAGCTGACCGAAACACGTTATACCTAACGAACTAGCGTAGCTGTGGGACTCTCGCTAGTATTGATCTCCTGGACTAGTACCGATGGTGGCTCCTCATCCGAGGAGTAATAACCTGTAAAAGGAGGGCATTCAGTCAAGCATCCAATCAGCAGCTGGACTGGAAAATAGATACAAGAATGATTATAGAGTTCCCATCTTTCCCGATTGGCTCCGCTTTTCTCGAATGCAGGTATGAAACCAGGAAACTAGCCTTTATTAGATTAGTAAATAAAGCGGAAACAAACCTGTGGGATAAGTCAGCAAATCATCATCATATATCGGATATCGCACAGGAAAGAGAGATTCCGGAATCTCTTGCTGGCCTGTAGGGACAAAAACACCGTTTTCACACTTCGACTCTCGTTAGAAGGGAGGCTAACCTTATTCATAGACTCAAGAATCAGTTAGGGCAGTGGTGTGAGAATCATGATGAGATATCTGACATTGTCCTTGATCACTTTCAAGATAGACATGTGGAACTGTTTCCATGGAAAAGTTATTGAATAAACCCTTACATCTCCCAAGAGGACAATGCTCTCCTCCTTCTGCTAATGCGAATATCCCGTTCTTGGTTCTTATCTTATATAAAGATCCTGCCCCTGTTATGTTAGCGTCTCTAATCTCATCTATTGGTTGGAGCTCTCTTCGGGAAAGAGTCTAAGCTGCCCGCCCATTTCTTCTTCAATTTCACAAAGACAAAGAAGATTTGAGCTCCTTCGGACCCTTCTCCTATAATGTTAGGCGAGGTGCCTTCTGCTCTCTTCGATTTAGAAAGCAACTGAGTGGCTTTCGCTCCTTGGTCTATTGTCTATCGATGTCCTGCCCCACCTCTCTTTAGTGCTTGAGTTAGTTGATAGAGACCTGTACTGTAGGAATAGGCCACTTCTTGGCAAGTTCGGAAGCTTTGGTGAGAGGGGAACTAATGCTAATGGTCTCGGATATGGCTCAGAGTACTGCCTCGCTTAGTCCAGCTGAGCTCTACTATTAACTAATGAGACTTACATAGAGTACAAGTACCAAATACAGAAAAAAAGAGTGTATGCGAGTAAGTGCGAAAGCTTTTGCATCTTCTTTTCCGTCTACTAATTTGAGCTCTTCTTGTCGATCAGTGCGACTCCAAAATCCACATACAGAGAAAGCTGATGTGCCCTTTTTAGCGCAGTTGCAATATCAATATATAGCGTAGTTGCAAGGCTTTCTTTCGTGAGCTAGCCTTGTTTGCTTCCTCTTTTCCTCTCTGTTTCGGATGTCCATCCAATCTCTGATTCCAGTCCATAACTTTCTTGAATATAGCTCCTGTTGCTCTTCTCTGGCTAGGATGTCACTTATATGGCTATCTTTTCTTAAGCCTCAGGGTAATAAGGGACTAAGGCCTGTAAAAGAAGTATCGATTATAAGACCTAATCCGGCTTTCCGTGCGATATCTCCTTGCTAAAGGCCTATCTCTCATCTTGAAGGCTGGTTGAATGGATCATAGAAGGTACAAGATGTGCTTCCATTCCTTTACCTATTTCTGTGCTTATTTACCAATCTGTGCTTGTTTAGCAGCGGGCTTCTGTCATTCTCATTGTAATATTAAGTGTTGTAATAATAAATGATGTAGTTGTAAGATCCTCCTTCTCCTCCCTCTGCTTGGGAATTAGTGTCGGGTACATGGAAGGGTTAGATTGAGAAAGAGAGGGTACGTAGAGGGGTCAGAAGTAGCGACGAGTTAATCAAAACAAAAGTAGCAAGTTTGTTCCGTAGGCTTTCGTGAATTGAATGGGGCTCATGGCTTTCGAAGTCGAAATCACCCGCAATGGCTCTGATAGTTGAATTTTTTTTTCTTTCTCAAAGGGATCGTATTGACCCTCTTCTGAGACTATGGGAGAAGACTGGGTAGAAGAAGCTTTTAGCCCCTGCTTGGTCAGTGCTATTTCCCGGTCGTCCAATGGTCTTTAGTCGTTATTAAGCCTGGTATGCCTCCGCCCTGTGTCCACAATTCCAGAACTTCAATCCAGGATCATGCCTTGGGCTTAGTTCACATGTTCCTGCTTAGTTCGCATTCCGGGTATATGGCAAGCAAGAAAAACGTATTCGCCATAGTTACGATATCCTTTGCTGATAGTACTACTAGCTCTTGACTTAAGGGGCAGTAAGTAGCTCACCAATTTCGGGTGTACGCGTCCCGTAGTCTAACTGGTACTCATGTCTTCTATAGCAGTATGGTATATGTAATGTTGTTGGTTCCAGGTTGCTTAGGACTGTCAGGTTGCTAGTCCTTCGACTAAAAAGCCTTTTCTCAAAAATTCCATTTCCTTCCATGAAATTAGATGAAAAAATTTTTAGTATCCGTTGAGTCATTCGCAGAAGCAGCTCTTTCAAAAGCACCCAAATCTGATGAAGGAACTGTGGAATCAGCGGTTTCTTTCATTCGCTGAAAAACAACGCACCGAAAATATAATAAAAAGAATCCGATGGATCATACATTGCACAGGCATCATCCTAAGAAGCGGAGCCTAGGGCTGCTCTTTCCCTCTCAATCTGAACCGGCTGAAGAGGAATTATTCCCTGAAGCCGAGGCCGAACTAAAATATTAAGTTTATCCCGTTCCTCCGGAGCGCCTCGCCCTCAGGAGCCCGAAGTAACTCATCCTCATCAGCCCCAAGTAACGAATCCGAATGCCTATCTCCAGCCGAATTCGTTTCATAACATAAGACTTATCGGAAGAAGCAATTGGATAAGAATCATACGCTGAATGAGCAGACGAATCGACCGAGGAAAGAGATGCTTACACACTAGAACAGAACCTAACTCTACTTCTTTTTTTCTTTCTCTTGCTGCTATCCTCTCAACAGGTCAGTCAATATCAGTAGTGGAAGAAGCAGAGTAGTCCCCTGGTCATCAGTTAGTAGTTTAATAATCCCAGTAGTGGTCCTCTTGCCTTACCCTTCTTGCAAAGAGCCTAAGCGGTTAAAGCAAGGATTGACTTTTAGGCTGACTGGATGGGATCGGCCCTAGTACCGAGAACAACGAAAGGGGAACTACACCGTCCGCCCACTAATCCCTTCCCTCATCCTTGACTTCCTTTCCTGAGTCATCGTTTGCTAGTACCAGAGTTGGATGCTTACTTCGCTTTCTTTCCTTCCTAGGTCTATTCCTTCTCTCCACTTATTCGGTATGTCCGCCCAGTCGTCAAAGCTTTTCCTTTTTTCTGAGAGTAAGCACCAGCGGGTGAATCTTTAGTCATTTCCGGTATCGCTTTTTATGGTTCCATTTCCTTGAAAACTGAATCTTCATCTTCCTTTATTTTGACTTATGTCAAAAATTTTTATAAATAAGTAATTTGACTCCTGCAAATGCTACTAAGCCTAAGCAGTCCAATCCGTAGTACGTAATCCGTCGTAAGCATAAGGTCTAGCATTCTAAGCTGTCGAAGTCTTCGCTGTATTCGTGTCTGATGGCTTGTGAAATAGCCTCGCTTTTAGGGATGCCCCTTTCTTAAGGGCGAGTGATTGAGAGCGATTGAACAGCTTTCCTTGTCACGAACTGGACTCGAACCAGCCTCTCCAGATGCGGGTCTGGATTTCAACCTTTATGATCGTGACTTTGGTAACCCGGTTCGTCTTCGACAAAAGAAAGACTACATCCGGGGGGAGAAGGGCTTCTTCTCCCAAAGTCCGTCGGGCCGACGACAACCCGCGGCAACCATACCAAGACCTAACGAGAGATTTCTCTCTCTCCCTCACTTTTTGGCGCCAAAAACCTGTCAGCCCGGCCAGGGCGCACAGAGGTGTGGTTTGGGTCGAAAAAAAAACATCGGCGGCCTACCCGCTTTCTTTTCGGAAAGATGCCTCTCAACCGCTTTAGAGGACTTCTTGTCTGTTAGTCCTAAACCTTCATTCCAATGAATACAAATAAGATCAAAAAGGCCATCATTAAGGCAAATAAGGCAATAGCTTCCGTTAGAGCAAATCCCAAAATGGCATAACCAAATGATTGTTTAGCTACTGATCGGAGTACGCCAATTAACCCCCGCCCCACCATAGATTAACGAGTTCCAGACACTGAACGTAATTACTACTATTTATACCCAATTCAGCTAAATCCATATATATTGTGGCGAGAAGATCAACATTGTTTGTAGGTACCAAAGTCTCAAGAATCTGATAGACAGATTTTCCATTTGGAAGTTCTACGCCATTGCTATTAAATAAGGGGGTTATAACTTTATTGGTCAGTTGCTCCTTGATTGTATCCGCAACTGACTCATCCACACGATCTACGTAGTTCTCCATGGTCAAATTTCGCAGCCTGGAAACTCTCCAACTCGCTAGTATGAAAATAAAAGACGGTAAAGCAAGTCCGGAAATTCTATCAATAAGATAGTTTAGAACTAAATCTGACATGCTCATAGTGCATTCCACTCTAATGTAAAAGAAATTCAAATGTTATAACTCCAGATTCGGCACCGTCATCATTGTGCCCCTCGCCACCCTCAACTGCCACACCCTCACGGCTTTCCCGGAACTTTTTCAACTCAACAGCTCGAAGTGGAATCGAACCACGAAGGATTTTCAGTCCTTTGCTCTAACCAGCTGAGCTCTCCGAAAACAACGTTCGACTTGCATGTGTTAAGCATATACTATTCTCCTTGCTTCCGACTAAATTCTCCCTTAATTCCTACCCTGTCTTCCTTCCTTCGTACCCTGGGGCATTGAACTTTCTTCTCTTATGATATATCTTCGGAAGGTTTCACTATCGAAGAAGTTCTCCGTCAAAGTAGGAAATCAAAGTTCACGAGTTCACATCGCCTATAACTCACTCTCAACCTTAGGCGAGTTAACTAACTTTCTTTCTCTTATGATATAAAGAGTTAACATTTAACATTCGATCGAGTTAACAGGTGCAAGTTGGATTTATTACTTCACTATACGCTAACTATGCAATCCAGGGAAGAGAGAATATTTCTTCTTTCCAGTTCCATCTCATATAGCTGCAAAAGTTACTAATTGAATTTCCATTCCTAAGGGATCAGTCAAATTGAAAAAGTTGCAACTTATATACATGCAAAATCTTCTAATTCATTGTAGATCTTATAATTTTTCATTGAAAATGTTGTAATTCACTGAGAAATGTAAAAAGTTCCTAGACCCAGGAAGGAATGAGACTAAAAGGAGAGGAATTTATTGACTCGAGAGGGTTGCCCGAGAGGAATGAAAGTAAGATCTCCAATCCACAGAAACCCGTATCAAAGCTGGAAGAATTCGTTGCCACTTTCTGCTTGCTTCTGTTTTACTCTGGGAAATGAAACTTGCTTCTTTATCTTTATACAGAAATACATAAAAACGAATCATAACGAAAGAACTTTACTTTCCCTGGTGGTAATCGGTTCTCAACGACATGAGGGATGGGATTTTTGATTTTATAAGATATTGTAACCCCCATAGTCGCTAAAGCAGACTCATACACCTTGCTTACTTCCTGATCGGCGATGACAACATCATCACTGAGTCTACCTAAGACGACCATACCAAAATAGGGTGAGGCGAATAAGGTAAGGAAAAAGAGCGCATTCGAGGCATGAATCCTATTAAACTTCAAAGGGAAATCCCCCGGTCTTCAATCGATTGCACCGTCTTGATCAAGTAATTAATAGATGAGACGTGGAGTTTTCTTTCTTGCTAGGCAGATTACTGTTGTCAATAGTATGTTCAAAAATCATTAATCAATTTCTTGCTTACCGAAAGTCCTTCGCTTTTTTCTCTTCTCGGAAAGGATAGTTTAGGAAAAAAAAATCAGACTTTGCGGGTAGAGTTCCGGCTTTGGCCCGTTCGGTTTACTTAATTATTCGAAAAAGAGGGAGCTTGTCCTAGCCGATCCAGTCGAGTACGTTCTGGCTCGTATGGAACGACTGTACGTACCCGGTTACCTTAGCCCCCGGCTTAAGAAAAACAGAATTTTCAAGGCCTGTATCTAGGTAGACTGAGATAAGCTTCTGTTATTTTTCTTCTTTCTTTTTTGCTTGATTCCGCTAGCCCTTCCTCTCTGTCAACTAGAAGGTAGAGTATAAGGCAAGCAAGGAACTGATTGACCTCTAATAAAGAGTCTGACTAGCACCCGGAAATCGTAGTAAGCACTTTTCCGGGTAGTTTTTTACTAATAGACTTGCTTACCGTAACCTAGCCTATTGATGAAGAACTACTATTGCTAGCTAGGGGATTCATGCTCCTATAAGCAGAAGTCGAGTGCTCATCGAAACAAAGCGGAGGACTCACTCATTCGACTAAGAATCTGGGAATGAAGAGGTGGCTGATGGTTGAGAAACCACTACTACTATAGAGACTGGTTCAACTCCCCTTCGTGAACTGAAGAACAGGATCGGTTGTTTAGATACCCAGGAAATCCTTGTTCTAGCTCTTTCTCCTCCCCGGGAATCTATCTGCTGGCGTCGCCATCTCTCGACTATGAAATTCCGATGATTTGCCCCATTTCAGAGCCAAGCGGGGAGACTGCTGACCAAAATCCCTCATGCATCTGTCTGGATCGGGTCGAATAACTCATAGGTTCAGAAAGAAAGATCAGGTTCTAAAACTAAAATCTCCTAGGCAAGGGCTTACTAAGAGATCTTGCATCTTTTATAGAGTGCTTCTTATGTCTTTTCATAAGCAGAAGTATGAGTATAGCTGCTCTTCCCCTAGTCTTAATCCCACTTCTTATCCTTATCCCTCTTAGCCTTCTGTTTACAGGTAGATCTCTTAGGACTGGTATGACTCTTATACACTACGTGTATAACCTCGTAACAGCCTCGTCTTTTTCACGGCTCCCACGTTAAACAACGGCCCCTTATAAAATAGGGCAGGGAATAGGGTTTAGATTGGCACTGGAATACAAACAACTGGATTTAGCTTTCTACCACTCGCTAGAAAGGAAAAAGAAACTACTAGTCATCCATGGGCAAATCATCCTTAGGGATAGGCAACTACAATTGAAACTGTCTCGCTTGGGGGTGTCAAGGGGGTCGCAAGACCGAATTTGCCCTAGAGAAAAACTAGCCTAATGGATTGAGAATCACTCCTCAGATAAGGGCTTACAGGGCAAAAGAAAAGATTGGAAAGATCCTAGTATAACCATCCCTTCCATAAGAAACTGCTTGATAGGCAAATAGATAAACTGCATAATTAGACCATGTACAAGATCCTTCCTCTAGCCCTTTACCCTTTGATCTTGCTTGCTCATTTGACGGCCTTAATGAATTGAAAAAAGAGAGCCCTTAGAGAGGGATGCTGATAGACCTGAATGAAGATGCTATGGGACTGATGGAAAGTCAAAAACTTGATGGAACAGAAGTAAAAAGAAAAAACTTTCCACTGGACCGACATCAAAGCACTTAGCACTCACCAATAGATTAACCTTTCTTCTACTACTAGATTCAAAAAATCCCCGCTTGATGGAAGTAGCATCAACTACTGATACAGTGTGAATAACAGGAATTTAGACTCTTTCTACTGCGCCTGCTGGATCGAATGGCGGAGAACTGGCACTGAGAGAAAGCAGCATATCATATTATATAAGGGAAAAATCTATCTTTTATCGTGAGCCCTCCTCTGTTGAGACTGCCCCGGCCTGGAGATCGTTACAACGGGAGATCGGGAGTTAGCTCGCTTAGAGGGGGAGCGCGAGAAAGAAAGGGCTATGTTTTGGCTGGCAGGAGATAAAATAAAATTCAAACTCACTTATCCGTGGAACCTGCACCAGATAGTACTGCATACTTATACCTACATACTTAGACTGTGACCAATCCTCTGGTAAAGAAATGCCACTCTTGATAAGGGAAATAGCGAGAACCGGGCGGGCACTGGAAAAGAACATAGAGCGAAGGCCAATAGCGGGTACTGCCACTACTCGTACAAAGGCTTAGATGGGTTTAGGGGCTATAGTATAGGGCTTACACTCTTTCTTGTCATTTTCATTTTCACTTCCTTCGGTAAAGGGTAAAGATAGCAGCTTTTTGTACAGCCTGTAAAGCTCTTCCCCGGATAAAGACTCTTGCTACAGAACGATTCCTACATTATTTGACTTGCTACCGGAGAGATAAAGAAAGCGAACTCTATTAAGAAACGTAGCTTTTGCCGACACACCATGGAAAGAGACTAGCTTTGAGCCCTTGCCGCCCTAGAAAACATCTATTCTTCTTCTGCTTAAAGGCCTGCAACCTATTCTCATATACATACATTATCGGACCTTTTGAATAAGAGCCAGGAAGACCTTATTCAAATGGAACATTTTCGTATAGAAGATGTAAAACAAATATTGGGAATTCTAGAAATAGAAAAGCATTTTGCAATTGATTTCTCAAAGAATAAATTTTAAATCTTAATGCAGGCATTTCATATCTCGTTGAATCAGTCTTTTTCGCCACATCGCGTATAACGGGAATCGAACCCCCTCTGCTGCTGGCGGGCGGATGGAGAATGTTCTACTTTGATCCAGCAACTTGTTAGGAGTAGGTTTTGGCTTTCCCCTTTTATGTTATTAGTAAAGCGCTAACGAGCAAGAAAACGGATGCGCGTTAGCGCAACGGCTTTCGCGCAGCTCAATCCGTTGCTTGTTCTATAGTAAGGGGCTTTTTCAATAAGGCTCGCGTAGGGGCGCGCACGTTTTTTGGCTCTCTTCGCTCCACTAGCCTTGATTGGCGGATGGAAGTACCGAGGTGCGTCTGGTGGTATCGTATAGTTGATCACGGCTGCATTTAGGAGCTTCCTTCGTCACCCTCTTCTTAAAGCCGGCGGGGATCTCACTTTCGAAAGAGAGTCTCGACGTGGTCCAGGTATATAAGCTCCACTCGGGCAAGGAAGTATGGATCAGATATAGCTACAGCTGGCCCAGCTATTGGCTATCTGACTCTTCCGCTGAAGCGACAGAACCAACTGCATAGACTGTATAGTCAACAGAAGCTGCTGGATCGTTGGCTAAGGGTGGTTGGTAGCATGGCTCGGCTTAGCCGGCAATGGGCTTGCTTATGGGTCAAAATCGGGGTCTCGGTCTTGAACATCCTCTTCTCGCTCTCGATCACGAAGGTCTGCCTATGGCTCTGTATCTACCTCTGTCCACCGGTGCTTATTCGACTGGATAAGCTGCAGGATCAACGACTGGATCAATGGCTTAAACTACTGCTTCTTCAACGCTTCTCCTGCGACTGCTGCTAAGGCAGGGTCAACTCGGTTAGCTCACACTGGATCGCTATCCCGATCTTTAGCTACCCCGTTGGTTGATTTGCCGCATCTAGTAGGGTTTGGGTCAAGGTATGCTGCTGGAATTTCCCCCTCTAGTGCTGGTGCTGCGCTATGAGAATCTTGAATGAGGTTTGGATTTTGAATCAAAAGCTATCAGATGTCTGATCGCGTACAGAATCTATCTGATCCCGTGCCACTGGTGAATTAGACCCCGCTTCCTTTCACTCCGCTAAAGAATGCCTCTGCGGCCGAATACAGAGTAAACCTCTGATTCCGGAAGGGTGGGTCTCGTCAGGTAAGGATGAATACGATCTCCTTCCCCTACTCCATTCCCCTGCTTGGCTCTAGCCTTGTCCGGACCCCCACCTCTTTGAGTTTTCGCCCCCTGAGTTGCGCTCTTTGTCTCGTCCATCTGAGGCCGACGGGTGCGTCACATCCTTTGTTTGTGAGCGAATCTCTTCGCCCTATGCTGAGTCGTAGTTCTATTTCGCTTGGGCTGCTCCTTAGTCGTTGGCCTCCTTTGGTTCTTGGCCGTAACACTTCTCTTGCGTGCGCAGGTTCCCCTAGCTCTGTTCATGGATCCATTCTAAGACTAAAAATTTAACTATTCTTAAAGTGATAGCTCTTACTCCTTAAGACAAGTGTTGACTCTTACTCCTTCTTCTCGTTATAGCTCAAATTCCTACTTCTTATAGCTTTTCCACCTGCTTTTAGCCCTTCCCAACCACCTATAGAAAATGGACCCAATGGTGTGAGTGAAATCTATTTCAGTAGAGCGTATGAGCTGTCCCTAGGTATAGCCCTCAATGGTATCAGGGAGTACTTCGACGTTGTCATTCCAGTATAAATTGTAATGTCATGTTCTGTTGAAGAAGTTTTCACTTGTTTATGATCTTGCGGAGAATACGTGCCATTTCTTTGTTTCCTTCCATGGTGATTGATTGCACGCTATTTCCAGCTGCCTGTCTGTCCTGTTTCACTAATGAATCTGTCTTTCCTTGCCTCTTGATTCGTTAGTGTCCAACATTGGTTAGTCTCGAATGGATTGAATCGCGAGCCGAGCGAGGCCCATATAAGTGGAGTTACCCAATGATACCTGAAACGGATGGCTAATCTATGGTAAAGATGACGTCGACACAAGGCGGTTGAACACTTGTGAATCACTCTACTCAGAGGGTCATGAGACTCTAAGGACGAGAACCAGGCGATTCTAACAACAGAAAGCAGTCGCTAAAGAAGAAGCCAACCCATGTAAGGGAGAAACCGTCAAAGAAGAAAGAAAAACTATAGCTCTCGGAATGAGTACCAAAAAGCAGGGCGATCGTGTCAATATCTTCAATTCTGCTTTTTCGTGGAAATGCCGTTCACTCCTTATTATTGAGACAAGAGATCAAATAACGGACTTCCTATGAAGCATTTAGCCCTATCTACCTACTCCTAGAAAGAAAAAAGCAGCGCCAGGGAAGGAAAGTGAAAGAGATCGTTAGCACACTCTAATCAGAAGAGAAGGCGGGGCGAGCAGCTCTAATCTCAATGGACCCTCTTGAGCTTTGCTTCATTATTTCCATTTCTGTTAGAAAAATAGCTTGTAGAATAGGTATGATACCATCGGTTTTTGTTCCTATCAGGATTGCCCCCAAAACTCGTATTTTCAAGATTTTTATTGCTATAATCTAACCGTCACGGTGAATCATCAGACTTATCTTATATCTCCTACCCCCCGGTTCTCGTTGAACCTCTAAAAACAATAAGCAGATCAGCCTCCGTAAAGAAGGTAGCTAGCCGAGTAATATGAAGGTCAGACTCTTCCTTGATTTATATAGATCTATAATAGACATTAAAACATTCAAAGCCAATAATTAACTCTTTTAACAGGCCCTGAAGATAGCCTAACCACTTCGTTAATGCTAGCCTAGCATAAAGCCCCGCGGGTAAGTACCTCAAGCCATTTTATCAGGGGAGGAAGAATTCATCCATAGCACTTTGGATCAGAGGCAGACAGAGCTGCTATCGAAGACTCAGCAACGGGCTTTTAACCACTGAATTTCTCAATACGTTCAATCCGGATCTGTTGCACTTGCTTTCATGTACGTTACAGAGAAAGAGGTTAGCAAACACTCCCACTCGTTCAGTCTGCTACCCAAGGAATGTCATGCTTTGATCCGTAGGAGACAAAAGTGAAAGAGAAGCGCAATCTCTATTAGAAAAGTAGCATCATACTGGTCCAGCTCCGTAGAAATAGAAATGCCGACGCCCACATTCACTACAATCTTAAGGGAACCGCTCACTGTTCCTACTGGGTGGTGGACGGACGGAGTTTGCTGAGTAGTCATCTAGATGATCTTTGTACCATTGTTATTGATCCAAGTCTTAGGGGAACCGCTTGTCATTCACAGAAAATAAGCATAAATAACCTTCCTCAAAGTGGTACCCAGGACTAAACCTCTTGTAAATAGGCATTCCAAGGCGAAACAGAAGAGAAAGACTCGCGCTCAAGCAGCTGAGCGGGTTCGACATCTTCTACGTAGAGCTAATTCAAAGGTTCAGTTATGAGGAACCCCAATCTTAATAAACAATTAATGAGAAAGCTGCAAAAGGAAGGAGTGTATCGTCGTTCTGTAGTTCATTGATTTCATTCAGTATGATCGTCCTTCCCCGATTCACAAGCCCCTATTCAAAGAATCGACCGAAGCCCCATTCGTGTGAGTCTTTCTATATTGCATTTCTTCCAAGCCTGGCTGGATCAGCTTCATAATCTGGACCGGGTCGCTCCCATTAGCAGGCATTTTACGTCTTTCTGTTGCTATTTGAAACAGACCTCCTCTCCGGCTCTCCGGATTCGTCATCTTCGGGTTCGCCAGGTTTCAATCTCTCTAGGGAGGTATTAATGTACGAGCTGCTATTTCCTTTTGAAACTAGGATCACTTTCTCCCTTTGTTTACGATTTTGCTTGAAAGCGATCGGCACTCAATTACATTACTAACTTACACTACGCCATTCTGGTTCTGGTTCAGTAGTTCTTCACTTCGCGAAGTCCTCTAGTCTCGATATTCTCAATGAAAATCCCTTGTTTCTCTCTTAAACAGTCACTATCATTTTAAGAGAGAAACAAGGGATTTTAGAAAAGGCAAGGCCGGTGAAAGCAATCAAGCCAAAGCAACATTCCTTCAACTACCGCTCCTGCCCCTAGGAAAGAAAATCCAATTACCAGTCTCAGTTCCAGGTCCTATAACTATCCCCTTCCTTCTTCTTATAACGTGAGTGACCCATATCTATAGCCAACAAGGGCTTTCCTCACAGCTTCACAAGTCAGTTCCCCCTTTTCTAGAGCAGCTAGCACACCAATTCCAACAATCCCGTCTATTGCTCCTTCTCCCGTCCTTCTTACTGCTACGTGGGAAGAGCCTTTTTTCAATTCATTTCGATAAGAGCCAAAGGAGTCTTCCTCTCTAGTAGCCCTTCCGACAACAGATTCAATTGCAGCAGTTACTCTAACAGCGGCAATCGCCCATGGTTCTGCCCTACTATATTCATTATGACCCAAGGCTCACTCCCTGCCCTAAGCTAAGCCCTACGGTTCCTTCGCTTCCCGCCGTTAAGAGTTCTGGCTTCTAGGGCAATAAGAGTTAAGGACAGTAGTTAGCAATCCCGGTATTCAAAAGGAAGAAGCAAGAATTGACATTTCCTCCTCGGCAAGTAGAGTTACCTCAGCCAGCCAGCTAACTTCCTAATCAGTTTTCTCGGCCTTTGCCGGGTACCGCTTCCTCCCTTTGGCTAACTTCCTAATCATTTCGTAGTCGGCGATTGTGAAAAAGATAAGAGCGGAGCGGATCTAATTCCTCAAAGGTTTTTTGTTCTTTAAACTTCCTTTTTACTGGAGCGGTCTTCATCTGGTGCATATTCATTAGTTGGGTGGGAGCTTTCCCCCATCTTGGCTAGACAGGTTTCTAGGCCGATCTTCTTACTTCTCTTCGCATCTCGAAAGACGCAAAAGATCTGTTATTAGCTTATTCAAGCAGTCGAAGGTCCTTAATCTTTTTTGCCTACTTGCCTTTTTCCTTACAGCCTATATAGACTGAGGGCATTCTCGCAGCTACTTCTTGCAAACAGCCTTTTTGTCCTAACTGCGCATTTGAAGCTTCTTCTATCAAAGAGCTTGGGCATCTTTCGATGAGTAGGTCCGGAAAGAGACTGAAGGCATCCCTATGTGGTTAACATTTCCCTGAGATGCCCAGCCTTTATAGACAAGTAATCCATCCCGCCATTCCTTATTGCGCACTTCGGTGTGAATAAGAAGAAGAGCAATCTCTAGTTTCGAATCTAGTCTCGGCATCAATCCCAAAGGCCTCTAGTCCCAGAAAAAGACTTCAAAGAAGTAGCTCGTGGAACTGAGTTCCGCTAACCGCTTCTTGCTAACAAAGCTGTCCAATTCAATGAATGTGTTTACGTCCTCTCTTCTTAGTCTACGATTATCCCTGCTCTTCCTCAGATGTGGTTTACCTGGTCGAAAGTAGAAATGTGTGATTGACTTCGTCCCGGTAATTCCTTCAAAAAATAGCAGTTGATTTTCAAAGACCCCGTATTCAATAGTTGCCAAAGGGGCCTTTTCTTCCTTATAGCGCATTCTTTGCCATTGATTCTGTTGGAGGCAGGGCTCCTAGAAGCTCATACCCGTCGAAAGGGAAGAATCATAGTCTCGTAAGCGCTGTCAGCCTAGCCGCTGCTGCTTGAGTTGCCGCTGCAGCTCTTGTCGTATCCGTTGTTGGTGGTTTAGAGAAGGCAGTGGAAGAGAAAGTAGCTGCGATTGCTTGAGTTCAATCAGTTGAGGTTGGTTTGGTGGTATATCCTTACTTAACTTATATACTTATATAAGTCGTTTTGATCCCGGCCCAACGCGATAAAGAATAAAGAAGTAGGGCGATCGATCCCACACAGAGTCACCTTTCTAGTGCTTGTTCGGAATGGAATAAGCTCTTCTTGTTCAAATCGACTCTTCCCCTCTTGTAAGTTCACATTTTGTCTATGGTGAGGTTGACCGGTTCTCTTTCCTGGTAAAGCTATTCAAAGTCCCGGAAAGCAAGCTAGTGAAAAGACCTACATCCAATCTGGAATAGAAATCCGTGGATGTAGGATCAGCTCCAAGATGGGCAGTTCCTGGTTCCCTTGGGATCATAAAGAAACTATTGCTTTAGTAGAACGCCATAAAAAGAAGGTAGCATTTTCTTGTCACGATGTAATTCCTCAATTATGATTGATCTGCAAATGAAAGTCGTTTCTCGGGTCTCATAAATAATGGATCGACAACAATAGTCGATTACACTTAGAAAAAGTGGTAATCTATTTCCTTACGGGTTGAGCCGATCTCCGAAGAAAGGTCAATCTACCTACTATCTATCCCCGGGGCGGAGTATTCACTATTCATCTTTGACCTAGTCACGTAGGATCAGGATAAACTAAAGAGCTAGCCTGCCATGCACCCTTGCTTCACGCCAGTAATCCACTATCTTCTGAAAGACCTATTTCTGATTTAAAGACGAGAGATTTCGAACCTGAAGACGTAGAGCCGTCTATCTACTTTCCCTTATGGTAGAGCCAAGTCCCTATGGAGACTACCGGTCCTGTTCAGTGGGGGCTTTTTCACAGGCAGGGTGAAATCCTTTCAAATCTCGAATTACTAAAAAGTACGTCCGTCCAATCACAAAAATCATCTGCCCGCCTCCTGAGCGGATTAGCGGATGGAGCATACCGGTTCATGCCATCAATCCTCCTTTGCTTTTTCTACTGATGGCATTCTCTTAGAAATTACATTGTGCAAACCTTATTTGTCCAAGCCCTATTCATGTGCAATTGATTCAATAGCTAGTCTTCCAACAGCGGATATGAACCCAAGAGCTACTAAGAAAGGTCCTTACTTCAAGTAGAAAGCGGTTTAACGGGAGCTTTGTTCCTTCATCCCTTGGGTAATAAGATAGCTATTCTTCGCATCTCGAAGAAAAAATCTATGTTAACATAGCCTAGGGGCTACCGAAGTAATCCTCTGTGACGTTGAGGCATCTGCCCTGATCTAGTTCCATTGTGGTGTAAACAACTCTTTTCCGTCTTTTATTTTATTTACCCCATCAACAGGAAAGGCCGGTTCGCCTCTCTAATAAAAAGAAAACGTTGGCTCCATAGCTTTCCCCCTAATGGCATTCATGCCTAATATAATACTATTGAGGATGCTCTTCGGGAGGAAGGACTAGTTAAAGCTTACCGAATCTTGTGCATCCTTTCCAAGGACCAAAGAGAGAAAAAGAGGATCCTCTCCCGTATGAGTGGGCACTTCAAGGAGTAGGTACTATTCATAAATTTTGCCCCTGAGACTGATAAATAGCTTCAAAACCAGCCTTTCGGGTACCAATAAGGTAATCACCCATGGTTGCATGTAAAATGCATGTTTTTTTCCCCCATAAATAGTATAGCACGGTTCTTCGACTTGTTATTCTCCGATCAACTGTCGAGGAATCGAAGAGACCCGATTCAATCAAATTCTTCCCTTCGTTAGTTTACCAACTGTAACTGACTGTCACGTCCAACGAGAGCCTGAGCATCCCACTATTCTTTCTTATCGTAGGAGGCATTCTACTAGCAAAGAAGACTCCTATAAGTGGTAGTACCTAGTTGGGGCTTTGTGGTATAATTCTTTGCCGAAAGAGGTCTCCGCCGACCCAACGACTTTCCGATGTGATTGACAAGCAGCGGGGCATGGAACGGAGTTTAATTCATCGCGACAGGAGTTCACCAAGTCTAAGAATGGGCCGGTCATTCAACGAGAAGGGGGGGTTTCACCTGATCGCTCTGAATCCGCTGATCAGGAAGAGGTTTTTTCTTTAGATAAAGCAGAAGCTCGTTCCTGGCCTCTTTGACAGTAGCTAGTCTGAATTCGTAACCCGCCATCTTTGGGCAGGAGTCGTCAGATCTTGCCCAGGCAAAGGAGCGATCGACACTGGCTCGCAAGTTTTAAGAAGTGGTAGTGGTAAGCGCAAGGACAAGTTGATTCAGAAAGGGGAAGAGGAGTAGCCTAGCCTGGTTCTTGTTTGTTTTCCTGAGCGGTATAGTACGGCATGTGGGAAATTACAATCAGAGAGAAGTAACGATACGATAGATCCGCAGGAAATAGCGAAGTACATGAATTATCTATCTATCTCTTTCCTTAGCTGAGAGAGAGGGAGTGAACTCTCGACATGCAGGCATATCGAGTATGTTCGTTCAACCCTAACACAAGACAATTACAGGGAGGAAAATTACTACTCAAGAGGTTGCTTTTCCTTATCTAATGCGCAATCAATCAGTTGCTTCCTATCAATCTCGATTCTTGCTTAGCTGTTTTGCTTGTTTACTGATCCCCTTCCCACATCGATCCCTCGAGACAGGAAATCCTCCCTGCCATTTCTTAGGTTAGGCTGCTCTGTGATGCTTACTCCATCTCAACGGATAAGCTGGCTTACTAAAGATGAACCCCTTGTGAGGCTATTCTAGGACGCCACCCGTGCATTAAGATTCTTTCACATGGAAAAGTCAAGTCCAGGCTTTGGCTTAGGTTAGGCTTGGGCTTGATTTACCGGAATTTTGCCTTCAAAGAATGCTTTCAAGCTAGGAATTGTTGCACGGATAGCTTTATTTGACAATTAGCTGGAAGTCGGGCTATTATGCCTATTCAACATAAACTAAGGCGCTGGGTAGATCTACGATTGCCGGGCATGAATTCTATTCTAAGTCGGAGAATGCCCATGAAGAGGGTCTTATTACAGAATCCGCAGTTTTTTTAGTAGCCCTAGACAGATCATTGCTAAGAGCAGAGCAGGTAAAGCTTTTCTTGCTAATCAGGTGCTATCATCGTATTCTAATGATGATCTCGTCTCCCTTTCTGCTTGAAAGCTTGAAAGAGGTATTCACTCTAATAAGGCATTCATGAGTTTACCTTTAACCTGTAACTGGACTAACCTCGCCTTCCCCTAACTCTACTCTTGACAGCTTATTGCGTGCTCAGAGGAAGTAACCCTTATTGGTCTTGCACACTAACTGAAGCTTAGAAGGTTGATTTTTGCTTATCGCCCTTTCGTCCCGTGCTCTTGCTTGATTTTCTTTTTCGAATGAATCTGTTCTGAGAGTACCTACGACTGCAATGCAAACTCTTTCATGCTTCAATCGAGAATGCTTGCTGGCTAGCTCGTGCAATCAACGATAAAATCCTTCGCCTTAGTAAGCTAGCTTTGGTTGCTAAGCAAGCCTGGTTCTCCGGGCACTACGGTAAGACGTGAATCGATCATGACGAGAATGGACTTCTCCGTAATGTAATAGAAGAGTCACAGTCCAGTTCCCCGGTTTAAGCTTGCTGATTAGGGTTGGCAGCAAGGAGATATTAATTCAATTCAGGCGGGTAAAGGCTTGGCTTGACTCCTGGTCGGGTCGGAGGCGAAGACTGGCATGAAGTACACGGAGCGGAGTGACCTTGGTGTCCTAATAACAGATACACTCGATTTCCCCTCTATGGTAAAGGCCCGATGGGGCAAATAACATGGCCCGATGGGGCATGGACATGAAAACACAAAGTGTTAAGTCGACCTTCGGTCTTCAGCCGACACAACGCGGCACCCGGACCACAAAATAACCCCGAAACACGAAAACAGATGCACGCTTTAACTAACCTTTTTCCATGAAGTTGATCAACCCCTGATGATTCACCCAGACGAATCCTGCAAAACATGGAATCGGGGCGTCGCCCGGTTCAATAACAAGGAGTTCGCCCGAAAGATCTAGCTTATAAAGGAAACCCTCAATCTCGTCGACTTCCAAAGGGGCAGACAGTGGAAAAGAGAGAAAGGTTTCATAGAGAAACCTCGCATAGGAAACGTCAGGAAAAGAGCGCATAAACTCTCGATCGAAGTCATCGAGTAAGAAATTCACTAATACGTCCGTTAGAGGGCCCACAGGCGGTATACCAACCCCCACTGACGAGGACCAGTCTTCCCCCTTTTCGTCTAATATTTAGAATGTTATAAAAGACGAAATGAATGCTAAAACGGATTTCTCGCTCACCGCAAGCTCCATCTTTCTTAAGAGATGAGAGCGAGAAATGGTAGCTAAGGAAGAATAAAGATTTAGATAAAAAAGCGCTTCCACTTTGCCTCGCATTGAGCACAAAAATCTCTCTGAGTGCTTTTTCTATAAAAAAAAAAAAGGCATAAGATTCATTGACAAATAAAGAAGAATTCTCAAAATGCAAAGTTAGGATATGCGCAAGACGAGATTATCGTTCATTGCGGGACGAACGACCCAAGAGTCCTTGGTAAATTCCGGAATTTGGAGAGCATGGAAAAGCCCCATTCGGGAGTGGGCGCCTGGCCGGATTTCCAGGATGATTGGTGAAAAGGTATACTCCCCCTTAAGTACTCTCCACTGAATATCGCGAACTGTAGATAGATCCATCGATGCAAATCAACTTTTTTTAAATTTACCATTGTAAACCTTGCCCAACCAAGATAGGAAACTCACTACGATGAACCTTGGTAAGTAGACAGATCCTTATCTATTTCCGGAATTCAAGGGCGATTGGCAGCTTCCTCTCTTATTAATGTAATGCTTAGATTAGAGAGAATTTGCTATCCACGGATAGAGCCCGAGTTTGAGGAAGACAGTCCCTCTTAGTATCATTTCAAAGGGGTGCTTGCTCTTGCACCAAGTGCGTCAGCATGCTTTCTATCCATTGAGCAAGGGTTGTAATTGTATAGCAGTATCTGAAAACATATCTTGAGGGTGCCCTAAAGCGCTCATGCTATCATCTTTTCATATAGAAAGCAAAAGAGTGATCTCCTAGAATAGGATCGTCGAGAAGCCTTTATTGATTGTTTTGAAGCACTTTTGCCTTCCTTCGGAAGAAGCCTATCTGTCTATTGACCTTTCTTCTTAACCATATCAAAATGGCCTTTGTTAAGCATCAGACCTTTTACTTGCTTGTGGAATTTTAGGGTCATAGGCTTCCATTTATGAAAGCTGGGAACGAAAAATCTAGGAATTTCTCTGGATTGATTTCCCCCTACAGGGGTTTCATCAACGCTGGCCAATCGGCTTCCTTAGCCTTAGGTTGAGAAAGCTTAGTTTGATTTTCAAGCCCAATTCCGTTTCCGAATCCTTTTTTCAAAGGTTCCCAGGTCCGGATCCCTTTCTTCAAAAGCAAAAGAAGAGTTTCTTTATTCGCTTCAAAAAAGTTGCCGAATCAAAAGCCAACGAGCAACCTTGGTGGAAAAGGCCATAAAAGGGGGATGAAGCTGTTAATCGGATCGGGCACAAGCCCAAGGAATGAAGTCCGCTCAATGTATGTAGGGCGCCACCTTTTATTAGAATTAGGGGTAACCGCATCTAATGAAGCAAGACAATTCAATGAAGCAGTAGCCCGCTTCAGCGATAGCAAACTCTTTTTATCCTCCTTCTACTAGGGCTCTTTCTCCTCTCCCGTTGGTCGAGCGTCTTCAAACCTTCGAATTCTATTGATCAAACCATGGCACTCGAGGGCAGAAGATACAGATAAAGATTTGTCTTATTTGCCAATAGGCACCCTTGTTCTGCGGCTTCTTAGGAGACCTTTTTGCCCACTTTCCACTTTGAGTATCCGAATTGATTATTGATTCCTTTTCATGAAAAACCATACTTCCTTAAGGGAAACGGAGAGAAAAAAGAGTGGCCGTGTAGGAGTACTGCTATGGGAGCTGGTCCCGATCGGTCTGAAACTGAACTAATGGAATTTACATTATGAGAGAGGCAGGGGAGAAGAAAGAAGTAGGGCTAACCCGAGATCCCTTAGTGTAAAACTTCTTGCCGACATGGCGACTGGAACATTTCCATACTTTCCACACCCACTAGCTATTTATGCACCTTTCTAGTCGACATAGAATCCCTGAGTTTGCACAGCATTTATTCCCTAGAGCTTGGCTCTTTGCTTTGTACCCGACTTCCGATTCGTTGAACCCCTGTTCTGACAAACATTTAAACTAGCAGTCCCCTTCACCGGGACTCTCTATTCACATTCACTGAAAGAGCGTGGTTCACCGCCTTGCCTCAATGTCGCAGACTCGAAAACTCTCCTTCATGCCCCTGCACGCCCATACTCATCCACACATCTTCCTTACTTTTCGTTCAATCCCTAGCAACTCCATTCTGATCTTAGGCTGGTGTTTACCGCTTCTTTTTTTTCTACCGTGTCGTAGAACCTACTGAAGACTTTCCCTGGTCTTTCCTTTTCTCAATCGGAATGATGAATGAGTCCTATGCTCTCTTCCTCAGAAGCGAGACTCACACCTATTCGTCAGTATAGATTTCAGAAGGAAAGAGTTGACTCGAAGCACATATTTCCTTTCGCTACGCCCCTCCTTCTTTCCCTATCCGTGCTTTGATAAATGAGTTTCCAGGAAGTGAGTGACCTAATCTAATAGGAGTGACTGTGGCCAAGCAAGCAGAAGGTTACAGGCTAGCGGGGTAGTTTACTTTGATCCGAAAAGAATGGGATTGACAGCTTTGGTTGGTATTCGTAAGCCGAGATCCACTATTAAGTTAGAGAGTTTGGCATTGCATTGAGTAAGCGCTTTCAGGCAAATGCTTATATAAGAGAATCCCGGGAGAAAGCAATTTCAGTTAACTCTGAATCTGAACTCAATGATTGCAAGTTCAAGATCAGCTTTTCAATGAAACTCTGCCTTTCCACGAAGCGCAAGCAGGAATCAGACATTCAAGGTACCACCTTAACGGACTCCTATCATCATATGGTTTTTTTGAATACCTTCATTTCATTCCCTGCGAGGTCTAACGATGAGAGAGTGCTCCGGAAATAGAAGAGCAAATAAGAATGATTTTGCCCACTTGCTTTACTCCGCTAGCTTTCCTAAAAGATCTAGTTTCAAAAGGGGCTTTCGATTCGATAGAGTAAGATACGGCTTTTGAAAGACTTTCAAACTAACTGGCCCTAGCTTGAAAAAATAAATATACCACCTAATACAACTTTCAATAACTATTCCTGCGCTTACCCTGCGGTGACACAGAACATAGAAAGGCTGGAGGAACAGGCATACTTTAAAAAAAAAGGAGGATTCACTTATTAACCCGCAATCTATTACCTATCAACTTATCCAAGCCTAGATTGGCTTCCTAGCTATGAACTCATACTAGATGGACTTAGCACTGTAATTATCCCTTGATCTATATGGATAGCTTCAAAACTGACTTGCTCTAGAGCTTTAGAACCCGTGGAACCTGCTATCCCAGATTTCAATATTGCTGCTTTTGCCCTTCCTTCACTCCTGAACTACTCACTTTATCCTCCAATGGATAAAATCCCGCTTTCAACCTATATGGTTATACTTTTCTCCTGCTTTTAAAGAAAGCAAGCCAGGGAAAGAAAGCTTCATTAAAAGTATGTACGTCCACGCCACGCGCTTTCCTACGGGTCTCCATACATTCTCTTCTTCATACTTAGCTTGATTACGATGTAATCTGACATAGTTTGCGAGTCGGTTAGTAAAGAATGGGATCATGCTGCCTTCTCTGCTTTCCGTTAATTTCCGCCCCCGAACATGCTTGCGGAGGTCTTTGTGGGGTCTTGGCCTACTCTCTGAAAGGAATTATCGTCCTCATCCTGCTTGCCTCAGTTAAGGCTAGCAAGCTAGCTCAAGAATGCCTCTTTATATACGCAATTGGTTTGACACCATCCCGATAACCCTGGTTCAACACTCATAAGGCTAACTATTACTATTGAACACCCCCTCCTTTCTAATGACTAGCATTGGCAGATATTAACTAAGACTAGAGTGGCTCCTAGTCTCTTTGTAGCGGTAGATCCCCAATAAGACTTAACTAAGTGGAATTGGGATCGAGGAAATGGGAGTTGCGGGATAGGGCGGGCCCTCCCCTGAGCTCCCCTTATAGAAGTAATGTAAGGATGACACGAGCTGCGGTGTTGTTTGCTGTTGCACCGCGCCGAATGAAAAAAAAGTCTTTCCCATCCATTTCTGGAGTAACCCTTCCAGGGTCTCTTCCTCCCATTATACAACAAACAAATACTCATCGGCCAAGCATTATTAGAGTAGCCTGAGGATTGGTTCCCGGCGATACGGTAAATGTTGAGCCATTTTCAACTCGGCATGAACCAATACCAATGACACGGTAATCACGATCAACCACTTTCCCTACAAAACAGCTCCCATGTTAGGACCATATAGTGCTAACAGTGCGACGACAAAACTCAGCCATTTGAAGATAGTTGGATTGATCAACAGGCAGTGCAGGCCCCACGAATCTGAAGTTTCGAGCTCAAAACCTTTCATGTTCCATGAAGTCCTCCATGGCTCGGCTCCTTAGTACATCTCTAATCTTTCTTGTCCCATTGACACACCTTTCCACATCAAGAGGATTTCTAAAGTAATTGAACCTAACTATAGGGTTCACTATAACATCTGTTGAAGCTAACCTTAATGAGCCAGTGGAGAGTGGACCAACAATATTCTCCATGAGGGTGGCCACCGTGAGATACAAAGGAGAGGAAGGTGTTCTGATGAAGACAGAGCGAGCAGGTGATGCAGGATTAGATGACGCTTTCGACAGCAGGAAATTGGCGATACTCCTGTGCAGTCTGAGCCGGGCCAGCAAACGATCGCGGATTCGATCGCAGGTGCTGTAGCACATGGCTGACTCCGAGTGGCCTACATATACATATAGAAGTAGGGCACCATGTCTGAAAGGAACTGTGGCCTACCCGCCCTGAGAGACCCCCTTCTCAGGAACAACCGGTAACTTAAGACCAGCGGATCGGGGAAGGGAGGATACGAGAGAGAAGACTATCTGGGGGTTGATAGTAATCTCATACCTTTCGGTAGTCTATTTTCGAGGTCATACACAATTACACTGTCCTCCGCTTCGGTCCGACATAAAGTAAAGGGGCCAACCCGAACACACAGGTTATCGCTACGCTTAGATTTCTGAAGAACAAGTAGTCCTTTCTTTACTCCCCGAACTTCGCATCGCTTGCTCTACTTCCCACCATATTCCATATTTCTCTACTCCTTCCTTTATAATCCTCGAATAGTAACTCGTGGACTATAAATCCCTTCCTTTTTTCTAAGTAGAGCCCTACTGGTCTGGTATAGTATAGAGCGAACCCTGAAAGCCGTATGGAGCCCTTTCGCATCGTCGGCATGCTCTCTTCCAGCTCCCCCTTTTATCCGTTTTCGAAGGAAGCCCAAGAGAGCGGGGCCTCCGTATCGGTGTCCTATACCCTTAGGCATGGCACGCCACCCGCACACAGACCCGCCCCTATGAAACCCCCTCATGCCAACCAGGGAGGGGCTCTCTCTGAACAACCAACGGAGCAGAAGGCGGTGCGGGAAAATCCAAGCGACAGAGCCGATTCTTAAGTACCCGGCCAGTATAACCTAATCGATCTAGTTAACTTCAATGATAGAAAGAATGCCTATCTTCATCTCCCATCGAAGGGACGTTCCGCTTGAGCCATTAATTCATCCCAATAACCTGTAATGAAGGAGACAGCGCCCGCCCGACTGTGTGGGTTAAAGATGCAATCCCCTACCAACATACATGGAAAGATCGAATTGAAAGCAAGAACATCAAGAACATAGGCACATCAAAACGAAGGAACTGAGACCAGGCGCATCAAAAGAAAGATCTAAATGCCGAAGATTTATTAGGAAGATCAGATTTCGAAAGTCAACGAGCGAGGCGCCGGAAGAAGAGAATTAGGAATAGGACTACTAGTAGAGCTGACCCGAAGCCCATCCCTAATTCGGAAGGTTATTCAAAGACCAATTTCCGCATGAAAGAAAGAAAACGGAACGAAGGACCCAATCGATCAACTTCTAGGAAAGGAAAAAAATAAGTACCGATCTTCGCGTCACCTCACCTCCTTCGGACCCTTGTCTTGCTTGGGCTAATTAGATATCCCAATTCGGAGTAAGCAGCCCGTTAATGAAAGTGCGATCCCATGATGTCGAGCAAGATGACTCGTCCCCTCACTAAAGATAGAATGACCGGGGATTGAACCTACAGTAGATAGATCAGAAGGAACTTCAATAGTAGGTACATCAAGAATGGAACCCTAAATACCGACGTGAAGGTGGATACCGAGAGAGAATCGAGCTGAGAACCCTATGACTGGCAGATGTACTGAACCTCGACCGGGAAAGCATTCGATCCCGCCGAAGATCGAGTAGGAAGAGAGGAGACGATCGTCTTCTCTCAGTTCGATGGCTTCATTGCAAAAAGTAGCTAAGTAGCTCCGAGGGTTTCCTTTCCCTTCTTACCTTGTTTATATGGGTATGACATAACCTGGGGGAAAGCTTGCTCAGAAGCAACCTGAGTTCACCGGAGAGAGCTCATAAGGCACCACCAAGACATCCAACTGTCTCAAACTCATGATTGATGGTGACCGCACTTTTACCATACCATAATAGGCTGGGCTGGGCGTCTATAAAAAACATCATGCCACCTGGTACGACTGGGGATTGAGGTTAGGTTTTTTTACTCTAGTAAGGAACTAGCGGATCACTTCAATCCAATAAAGTCGCTTGCCTGCCGATCCGAGGGGAAAAAGTCTCGGGCTTAGAGGTATGGATGGTCCCCACTAAGGCTTGCCTACTGCTTTGTTACCAGAGCTGGATCGATTTAATCTTTTCCTAGTACCCATGCTCCTATTACTACTTCTGCTGCTATTCTGACTCCCATGGATGGTTATGGTGGTTCCCCAGCTGCTGCTCCTACTCCTTTTGCTGGTGCCAAATCAGGTGACTTTGAAGTTGACGCTTGCCCAGTAGGCAGTTAGATGTAACCATGCTGGCAGTACTATGATAGCCTTAGAGCGCAGATGTCTCTGTCCCTAGGAACGTGATGCTTAGGTGCGAGGTTGAGATGACGGAAAGACAGAAGAGGATAAGCAGCTGTAAACAGGGCATGCCACAGCTGTCTTGGGCTATTGTCTTATAATACAATTACGCAGTGGTAGCAAGCAGCTCTTTAAGCAGCAGGTTTGAATCGATCAAATGTGAACTATGAGACGCTTGCATTTGCCGGGACATTATATGCTCTTTTTCTGTCGTCACACCAGGGATTTGACCCTGAAGTAGAGAGTAAGGGCTGGTCTTCATCTCAGAGGAAAGAAGCTGGCATGGGTGTCTCTTCATTGTAGTAGCTTTACCCGGACCGGCACGAACGGACTTTATTTGATCATCATTTTCTATGCGAATGCTCGATCTCCCGCTTGTGTTGAACGATCTCAAAACACTGACGGGGACAGGTAGATCTGTACCACTTTACGGTTCAACCCTCTTCTTGGTGACGGAGATAGGCAACTAGGATAGACAGGACGAGCGACAGCAGACTAATTAGCAAGGACAAGCGCAAATCTCTCTTGGACGAGCATGTCCACTAGGTAAAATGATGATAGGATACGACCAGCACACCTCGTGGCGGCCCATCTTCCGGTGTGGTGACATGACATAGCTTAGCCTTAGAGAACTTTTGATCTTAGCACTCTCGTGAATATGGTCAAAATGCTACCCTTCTTATTGGCGCATCGGATAAGAACAAGAGTGAAAAGGTATTTCGTGACATCATCGATCAGACCTGGCTTTTCAACTTCTTTGATTGATCTGCTTTGTTTAATTTGATTCAAATTCGAGCTATATGAGACTGACGTTATTTAGGACAGGAAGAGCAGAAGAGGGAAGGCGGGAAGGAAGAGAGACTGACTTTTTAATCAGTCTCTCTTTCTACGAGAGTTTGATAGGGGTTTTTTGAGACGCTTACACTTTTATTACGCTATCCTACCAGAAGGACTCAAACACTTTCGGCGCCAGAGCCATAGCAAAAGCACTGCACTCTGGAATCTTTTTCTTTCAATCTTATCTAACCATTTAGTTGATCTAGACCAAATAGAGATGACAGACAATTCTTATTCAATGAAACCGGTATTCCTAACGTAGAGCTACGGTCTTTCTTTTTTTACTCCTTTTTTAGTTTTTTAGGAGAATTGTCCAACTCTATAAGCACTGCTTTCTTTCCCTTGGCGCCCTTGTAGACTACTTACTATATGAGAGAAAAAGCTCTATTAGCGAATAAACTAGCTTTATAAAGTAAAGCTCACACTATAAATTTCTCATCATTGGAGGCGAGTTTTTCTCTTTCTATGTTATATATACTTGTATGTAACTATGGATAGTGACGATATTCAACTGGTCTCACCTTTCGATAACTTCCTTGGCAAATTGAAACTCATGTCTTTCCTTAATCAGTTACTTGCCCCCTTCTCCTACTATTGATTCAATTCCAAAGATGGAGGAAGTGTTACCCAGCGTCGAAGATAAAACCTTTTCCTCCAAGTCTACTATCTATCGTCAATCATTCTCTTCCTTTTGTACAGCTTTTAGTCAGCATGAAAGTAAGCGAGAGCAGGTAGTATGAACTAACGAGAACTATAGCTCTTAAAAGCATCGAGAAAGAGGAGTGGAACAAAGACCTTCCCAGTCTATCGGGACTCTACCTCTTTGGTTTATTCTTGCCCTGGGCTTAACTCTATGAATCCCGGGAATCTTTCCTTCGCTCTCCTACCCCCCCTTTCTTTATTCTGTCTAGGCGACATAAATGTCTTTCAATGGGTCTTATGTCACCTCTCCTATTGTCGTGAGCATGAAACCATCAAGAGTCAAAGCTGAGACAAGGCTAATCGTGATGTCTTACTCTATTATAATGGATACCCTCGCTTACTTTAAGCTGGGTTGCCCATGTTCGAAGATCTGTAGTTTCGATAGCAATTCCTCTTTGTTTACATGCTACCCTCACCCCAGGTAAACCGAACCCGTAAATTTTACTTTATCGGAGTTCCTTCTTTCTTTTGCCTCCCCAATCAGATCTAACTGGCTGGCACTCCCGGATTGGCTGCTTTCTTACTTCTTTTATGTCAACTAAGACATATATCAAAACGGCATGAAATGAAAGCCTACCTAACCTATAAAGGGTTTGTACCAGTACTTCTTGAAACTCCAGTTTTCCAATGCTTGTTTTCGTCCCCTGCTTGGCCAATTCAGATTCAACAAAGACCTTCCCTACTCAGTTTGTTTGCCAATGCGTGAACTTCTTTTTTTTCTGGGCAAAACCATGCTTCTTCCGCATCAACTGGTGATTCTCCCCTAAAGTTCAATCAGTTAATTAGTAAGTTCCGTCGCTCCCAACCAGTTCTTCTTCGACCGCGAGTGAACCATAGCCTTTTCCCGGAGATAGCCTTTTCTTTATTGTCAGGAGCTGTAAACAACATCTTCTTTTTGTTTACAGAGCTTAGTCCTTATTCTCTTCCTCTATCTAAGTGAAGAATTTCTTCTTCAATCGTTCTTCGCCAAGAGTTGTTTGAATCCAAGGAGAGTTTTCAAGTGGTCAAGCAAGTCCGAAAGTCATCGGGTAAGGTTTTATAGTTCCAGGTTAAACGTACTAAATCTTATTAGCTTATTGCCATTGGAGTGAAATCCTGTCCCAAAGTAGTGAGAGAAGGATTTGCTTCTCTTAAAAGAAATCGAATTTTAGAATAGAAAGACTTGGCTGAGGCAGAACCAGGAATAGCCATTTCGCTATCGCCTGCTAACTCGTTTAAAGAAAGTCAACCCATGCGCCAATCGACGGTTCCGAGTTCGTTCTATTAATATTAAAAGAAAAAGTAGCCGGGCTCTGTCGGGCGATTCCTCTTTGAGCGATTTGGCTTGGCCACTGCCACTAAATAAATAGTTTAGTGATGGCTTTTGACCAAGATAACGAGCTAGCCACAAAAGCTATCACTGAAAGAAGGTAACCCGAAGCAGACAAATGAAGTCGAATTGGCCTAGCCTAACGGTTCTCAAGAGAATTCCTAGTTCGTGCTAAGCTAAGGCTCAGCCCGGTTATAGCATTTGAAAGAGCAGCAGATTCGTTCACAAGATCTGAAAGCATTCGTTCCGAGTCGACAAGGGGCAGAAGAGCTTACTCAAACATTCCCATAGTCACAAACGAAAGCTTTGCCAAAGCAGAGAAAGCATCATCAACAGAAGACAGCGAACAAATTTGATCTACCAGAATGTAGATCTTTTCAATATGAAAAAGGAAATTAGAAAAGGTTCCTATAAGTTATCTCAATTACAAGTAAAATCGGTGCGAAGCGTTTTTGACTCGTTGAGCTTTATATGCTTCAAGCGCAAGAAGTCCGAAAATCCTAGAATCAGAATCCCAGGACAGTTACATTTCCATTCGTCCCTTCTATGCCAGTTCCCATCGATGGGATAAGGGTTTGGGATTTGGAGTTGAGGATTTGATCCCATCCCTTTATTTAGAGGGGAGTAACTTGACTTCAAGCCGAAAGCCAGTCAACCTCCGCACCAGAAGACGAATCCGAAGAGTCTGAAAGCAAAGATGCTTGACTAAAGCTAAACTAAAGGTAGGACTGCCTGGCAGCTCTATCTACTTTTTCTTTAGGAGCGAGATCGAAGTAAGAGGAGTTTCACGCTAATTGACTAACTATATAAAGTGGGGAACTAAACCAATAAGAATAAGGAGTGGCAAGAAAGAGAGCATCCCAAAGCCAAAGCAAGAAGAGCTGACTCTTGAACATGACAAATCGCTGAGTCAATTACGAAAAAGGAAGTTAGATTTCTGAGATGAGAAAGATTTCAATCCGATAAAAAGGTGCTCGCACCGATTCGATTACTTGCTGAACCCAGCCTAGCCCGAGATAAGGTAAAGGCTTGCCACCGGGATCATCCTGCCTTCCCGTTAGTTTAACTCGCGTCGAGTGGCAGTTTCAAGATCCACTTAGACTCTACCCATATAGTTTTGCATACAACAGTTAACAAGAATCCTATCATCCTAATGATAAGATCTTTTTCTTGCTATCTATCTTGCTTATATGGGGATATAATTGAATTGTAAGTACTTGAGATTCATTCTGCTAACTATCCTTTATTAAGATTAAGTCAGAATTCCCGCCTTAGCTGATCTTGACGGAGCTGAACAGCCTCATCATATCATTAAAGAAGTTAATATGAGAAGATAAAATGCTTAGAAGCTTCCTATGGAAAAGAACTGAAAATGAGAAGAGCTTTCTCCCGGTTAGCTGGACTAAAGTTTGTGTACCTAAGGGGGAGGGGAACTCGGTGTACGAAGGTTGGGAGACTGGAACCGTGCATCTTTGCTCAGCATGGTTCGACAAAAGAAAGATGTCTTCGTATAAAGAAGAAGCCTAGCTTCGAAGTTGCATGTGTTAAGCATTTAGTTTATGTAGCTGCATTTATAAAGACTAGCAGCATTTGTCCGCTTCTCTGACTCTGAAGACTTTCTTTCAGTTCGATGAGAATCAAAAAGATCTGCCACCGGTTACACAGGAATCGCCAGAATCACAAGCACCATCTCCAGCACTCAGGGCGCCTGAGCAAGAGCAGGCTGCCTCGAAGAAAGGGTCGGGAATAAGGTTTGCCCTCTGTCACCACTTTGTAGTGTGGTGTGCAGCTGAGGAGAAAAACCCCGGGATTACACCCTCCTTGGCTTGGTGACGACATCGTCATCGGGCTGTAGCTGCACGTTATCGTGAGTGGGTCAATGACTTGGGGGTCAAAATCAATATCTTAGAATAAGAAGACGCACGAGGAAATGGAATAATCGGGCAAGGCGGTCTTTATCGTTACTTTGACGGCTGTTTGCCCTTTTCTGACCGAAATAGAAGAGCAGGTCTCGTGCCTGGGAGATTTTTCCAAATCTTCATTCTAAAAGGCGAGAATCCCTAACGAATAGAGCCGGCAGGAACATAACTAGCTGCGACGCAGCAAAACAATTTCATTGCCTCGATCTGGTAAGCACTCTTCTGAGACTAGAGATTGACTATCTATTGGATTGTCCGCCCCAACCTTTACAGCTCCCTAAATATCGAACTCAATCATCGAAAGGGCAACTGGATCAACATCAGACCTTCTCGGGACCCTAAACTCAAGTTTGATAGCTTAAATCAAGCAGTAAAGTTCGAAATCTTCTACAGAAAGTAGTTCCACCAGTAGCACGCTTTCAATGGCTTGAAAGCCAGTAAGAGCTGCAAGCGAATTCCCAATTATCTTACACTTGATTAAGGAAGGAAATTCCACTCAAACCCTTGGGACTGCAACTGGAAGAAAGAGTTCCAATCGCTCTAAGGGATCCCCATTCGCTCAGCTGGATAGGAAGTATGAAGAGTCAACTAATGGGGGAACTGGCTTCTTAGCCAGCTTTGTCTTAAGCATATCGTATTGCGCAGTCCTATACCCGATCTCAGCTAGAAGAAGATAAGGAGAAGAAGAGGAATCACCCGCCGCTTCAATCTCTAAGTAAAGAAAGAAGAGAATTACCTTGACTTTTCAGCGGACAGATGCCATCGAATCCCATTTGACTTTGCTGTAGGAAAGGAGAAGCCCTTTTTCTTTTAAAGCTACTTCGGGATATCGAGCAGGCTCTTGGACACGGGATAGGGAGAGCTTCTTCTTCTCTCAGTCAAATCATTCCTTTTCTCTTTAGTATAGCCAGCTCCCATACTCTCCTGCAACGTCAGCTCTTTGAATGAAACTCTGCAACTCTTTTGCTTAGTCGAGCATCCGCACCTCTGCTTGAAGAAGATTCACTTGCAACTTCATCTACTGAAATTGACATATTACACAAAACTCTCCTACTCCTACTCTAGCTACTACTTTTTGCCCTTAACTTACTTAAGATTTCACGGCCTTCCGCTACGCCCCTCAGCACTCGAAATCTCATTAAGAGAAGTAAGGTAGAAAAGAGGACATGAAAAATTGCTTAGATTGTCAGAGCAGGTCTAAGCTTATAGGCGGTAGCTAAGAAGTTCTTTCTTGCACATTGCTTAACACATGCAATTCGAGCAACACTAAGAGACAGGCGTCAAAACCAAATGACTCAGGGCATCTCCAATCGGTGGCCTTGGGAGCTCCTGGTCGAGGAGTTTGCTGCTTCCTGCGGAAGTCTAAGGCTGATCCCTGCTGCTAGTGTAATTTATTCTAAGGCTCTTCGAGTTTATTCACTCTCTGCTAATCCCTTACGAGTCTCAAGACTCTTCGGTCACCGGAAAGTAGTTCTTTTCTATCCGGGCTGGCCCGCTATAGAGAGGTATTGTCGGCTTATGGGGGTATACATCTGGATATGACTTAAGAATCCACCTTCCCTTTCTCTTTGTCTGAGCACAAGTCTTAATCTTAAGGGTACGGTTATTACGCAGCAAGATCTTTTCCCCACTAGATCTCTGAGGGACAACTCCTTCACTTTGAAAGCTACGCCCTTCTGATAGGCAACTAAGAATGGCAGTTATCTCCGCCTATTCCTCCTTATTGGTTGAGAACGGAAAAGCCTTCTTTTCCCGCTTTGAAGATGACCCTTTAAGCACAAGTGCTGCTGGTCTAGCGATCCCTCCTAGCCGCCGCCTGGAGTGCAGCCTGCCTGCTGAAGACCGTAAGTAACTCAGTGCTCCATACGAGAGTGCACAATAATACGAATTCGTACTCCACCTGCTGACTGAAATTGCGTATAGAAAGATTCATGTGCAGTCGCTGAAGGCCTTGGTCGGTCCACGCCTACACTGCTGTCGCTGAAGGCCACGCCTAGACGAAGTTCAAAGCCAGCTCCTTTTCTTATCTTATAGATTTTCGTTTCGACGGATAAAGCAGCCGAGTTATAAAGCTGGAGTTCTTGCCTTGACTTCTGGGTCTCCTTTCCTTTTGCGCAATCCTAACTCAATTCGTTTTCACTGGGAAGAACTCCTGGTTCATTCATTAGAAAAAAAACCGGCTTTAGCGCTTGGTCGCAGCTCTATTATTAGCTCCACCGGGAAAGGCTTATCTAACTCATGAACTTCCAGGGCGGGTTGAAAAACGTGTCAACGGGCATGTGAAAAGGATATGATTGTACGTTGAGGTCATTAATGAATGTTTTATTAAAAACCTAAGATCTGTTATGTTAACGGTTGATATCAGAGCTCTTTCCTTCTTACCGTTTATCATAGCTATGATTAGTATCGATAAAGGGGTACTTTCTTCAGAAAGTCGAAACTCCAGCCATTAGACTCAATGGCTTGCCGAACAGAGATATGCTCTAAAACCCGATACTGATTCCCGGTTTACAGAGAGGGACATTAAAGAAGGGGCTTTGGCTCGTATCCTTTGCGCGCTTACTGCGATGGTTGTACTCCGTGATTCTTCTACTTCTTTTCCATCCCCGCTCGTTCTCTCTTGCTCTATCAAAGAAATTGAATGTACTGGTATCGTATATAAGAGAAAGATAGCATTTTAGGAGTTATTTATATCTATTACGAAATATCATAAGAGAAGTGCGAAAGGAGTTAGTGAGCAATGACATCTGCGGGGAATAGGCTTGCTTCTTCCTAACGATCGGGTGGTCCCTCCTTCTTCCTGTTCACCGCCGGCTCACCCACTGCAGCTTTCATAGATGTCGTGCGAAGGGACAGAGCTAATGGATGTCTATTCCGTTCTCCCGCGGAAGCTCCTGCTCAAGAGTTCAAACAGACAGAAGAGAGTCCTGCTACTGAAAAAAGTCCATACCATGGGATTCAAACAAAGGGGATTTATTCACGAATACGATTTAAAGCTTTCCTATTACTGATGGTAAGCGGGCCGGGTGGCTTCCTTTCCCGATTGAAAGCTGTTTCGGTGGAGGGGCGAAGCTGCCGGCACTCTATCACAGTGGGTCGCAATGAAAAGATTCAAGCAGTCTCGACCCCGCAAAGCTAGAAGTCGATCCAGCAGTAGCACCACCAGTGGCATCGTAGATATCAGAGCTATCTATTTAAGCTAAAGCTGCACAAGCATTCAATCATAAGACTTGATCCAACGACACATTCAAAGAAAGAATCGTAGGGCTGACTAACTCGGAAATGGCCTTACCCGCGCTTAGCACACTTCATTCCAAGACTCGAATTATAGACAAAGAGGAATAGAAAGCAGCGAAGGCCTTTACTGATACGGCTTATCGGATGAAAGGATGATAGGATTTGACTCATCAGTTTGAGGCCTTAGACTGGGGTGGTGATCTAAGTAGTTAAGCTTTCGTTCTTCTTCGAAGACGTCGAATCCTAAGATCTAAGATAATAGAAAGGAAGCGATCAGCTAAAATAGTATTCTCGGAGAGAACCTCCCACACAGGGAATGCATACTGGCCTAACGGTTTGCTCTTAGCACACAAGTAGTTGAAGGTTGTCCCAAGGGTGCCAACTTCAGAAGATGCAGAAAGACCTTACAGCCTCAGCGGGTGAACCCATGGTCTAACGCGAGCGGGAGCTGGAGAGAGCGGATAGCCTAAAAAAGAATCTCCGCCTTCCGACTGATACACAGGTATCAGAAATCTCATAGTCAACAGTAATTGGCGATACGACTAGAGCGAAGTAGCGATAAGGTTTATAACTACTAGTCTCAGGCAAGCAACCAGCTCCAGGTAAGGTAATTTGAATTTCTTCGGCTGATGCTTCAAATGCAAATAAAATAGTTGAGTTTCGTAGATCAGCTGAGCATGAAGTGAAGCGTGGGACTAGAGAAGGGAGTCGGTGATTCAGTTCCCTCTCCTAAAGGCCCTTTGTCTTAGACTCACATGCAATCGAAGCAGCTCTCTATCAAGATCATGTTACTACAGTTCTGTTTACAGGCAAAGGAAAGAATTGCCGTCCAACAGAGATCCCGAACCACAGCTCTAAATCCTAGGCATATGTATCCGTATCGGATGAACATAAGGCAGAGGCCATACTCTTTCTAGTTGAAGGTAGACCTAAAGCTTTAAGCCAGCGCTCCGACCCAAAGAGACGCATCCATCCATACAAAGAATCAATCGAAAGAGGCAAGTACACAGAGGTTGAAGCTAAGACTGGCAGATTAGGACAAGAGGAATTTAACTCTTGATCTTTTTTCGATAAAGAAAGGAAGTTTTTCCAACTAATACGAAGATCGAGATTGAAAACCCTCCCCTCCGTCGTTATAGGAACAAGCGTAAAACTCCGAGATCTTACTTCGCTCCAGGAATCTCTTTCTATTACGACCAATGGGACTAGATATCATAGCATACATCATACATAGACCAACCCGCTGTAACCGATGACATCGATGCCGCGTTAAGTGAGGATGGACACCGCCAAAAGACCAAAACGAGCTTTTGCTCAAGCCGAGCTGGGTGTGTGACTCTCACATCCGTGGGCAGAGTTAGAATTTTTCTTAGTGCGGTAGGTAGAGCTGCTTTTCACGAACAGAAAGTGAAAAAAGACTCCCCTTTTGAACTCTACAGCAAAAGAAGGGGGTATTCTTGAGCAAGCACACCATATAGCTACGTGAGCGATACGGCTGCTATCTCCGATAACACCTACAAGCAACGTAAAACAACTCATAGAACATCCTTTATAAGAAGGAGCTCAATTGAAGAAGAAGTATCGAATGAATAAAGCTCTGAAGGCAAGTTAGGAAGGCTAGGAAGTGACGACCTCTTAGCAGAAAAGTCCGGTCCGCCGTAGCTTTGGTTTGGGATTATCTTACTCTTTTCGGGCCGCACATTAGCAATAGTGAGCCTCTTGGAGTTGGAAGCCTTAGGCGAGTTCTTTTCCACTTCTACCTAATAAATTTTAATAATAAATAGATTATTTGTTTTCGCATTCCCATCTCTATTAAGAGCTTGACGGACGCTGGAATTAGAAAGAGTTCCGTAGAAAGAATTCAATCCTCAGCCGTAAGTAATTGTTAAAGATGTAGAGGGTGAGGTGAGTTAGATTAAGTCCTTTCCTCATCTCTTCATTTTTCTCAGTTGTATCGGTTCGGGCAAAGGCATTCTTTGCTTATAATTCGGAATCTGATTATTGTGAATATGCGGATGGGAGATTAAAAGGACTTCTTCCTTCCATTTAAGACCTTCGTTGACCCCGGCCGGAAGTAACTGAACTAGCCTAAAGGTTCACTCTTATCCTTTTATATAACCGAGGAACCCATTAAAGATCTAGTCAAGGTATGGAAGTATTCTACTTAATTGATTAGATAGGATATAGGGAACCAAAAAGGAGGCACCCGACCGAAGTGGCAGGATAGGAAACTATACTCTTATGATAGGTTGAGGTGAGAGTTTGAGGGATGGCGCATTCGCCGCTAAAGCCCCTTTAGCTTTTCGGTTCGTGATAGGAATGAACTGCTGCGATTCACTTCCTCTCCCGCCAATCCTTTGTAAAGCGGTATGCGGAAGGACTCTTCCTTTTCTTTTGTAGCTTGCTAGGACAGTGTGTGATGCTAAGGTAAGGACTCTTGTCTTAGGCAAGGAGCGGACAGAGAAGGGCCTTAAGCCAAGCGACGAAGGGTTGCAGCAGAATTTCTTGGGCATGAATCCAATGAGAATGAAGTTGTGCTAAATGAACGAGTTGTCCTAAATGCCCCTTTTTAGCTGTCGCAGGAAGTGGTGAGGGCTCAGGAAGTGAAGCAAACTCGACCAAAGCAAACACATAGACACCCAGACATGGGGCGTGGGTCTATCTAAAAATTTCAGCTGGCAGGCGACTGAGAGGGAACGTGTAACATTAGAGGTTTTCGACTGGGGTGAAGTCGTAATCTATTGGAAATTACCGATTCTCGGGTTTGACCTTAGCCCAGCCCAATTGAGTGAGACTTCCTTTTGTATTTTTTCGCATGGCGGGGTCTCCTGTCAGCCGCTAAAATCAATCAAAATCTATGCTGCTTAAAAAAGAATAGAATCCGGAAGTGACTCCCATACCTTTATAGCTAATGAATTCTATCTAATGATGGATTCTTCTCGGAATCAATGAACTCTGGCTCCTGGTATACTGACTGGTCCTAACGGACTAGGAAAAAAGCATGCTTTTCCCGCTTTTTACATGCTACACATGGGGATTCCCTTATTGTCTAAACGCGGTTTAGAAGCTAGTGGATCTGTCTTTTCATGCAAGTTAGTTTAGTCTCACAGAAAGAAGGTCTACTCGACTGGAATTAGGATACTCTTTCATTCAAAAAACCCTAGCCTCGAAATTTTGCGTTTTGATTTGAGAAGCATACCATTCCTATCGTCGAGAGCTGCTTTTCTCTCTCAGAGAGCGAAGCCTCGATACCTACAGTTTTGGTTTTGATGCTATAAGATCTGTCTCTTACATCACTGTGATCCATGTCCTTCTATCTTCCTTTCAGTCCGCATTTTCCCCATTAATTACCTATGAAAAAATCTATCTCAAGCTTTTTGGCGTCGCCATATCTTGCTGGACAGCCAGACAGATGTCCATTCAAAAGTGTAGCCATACTTAGGAGATCCGGATGATTGATGGAAGATGCCTAGCTAAGACCTACCCATAGCTTTAAAGAAAGGCTTGATTCACAGGAAACTTTGGAGAGGGTCGACCGGTCCATTTATCATCCCACCACTCACCCAATTGCAATTTAAGGTGAGCCGCAACAAGCCAACTATGTTAGAGAATGATTACCCCAGCTAATAGAAGGAGAAAGGGGATGACGAAGGCTAAGATAACTTGCCTTATCTCACTGCTTTCACTGGCTAAGATCATCAGATCACTTGATATTACTCCCCGCACCTATGGCATCCGTAGGACCGACTCCATTATGTCTATAGGTCTCCCTTTTTTCCAGCCTATCTATCTGCTGGCTTTATTCCTGCTACAGCTCTATCGGCATGGCATGTCCCATTGCAGCTAGCCATAAAGACGAGGTTTGTAGGTCGACAGGCAAAATGCAAGATAGAAGTAGTCTTACCAGTCTGATCTCCCGTGATCTATCGTTCCGAGCTAAGCTAACAAGGCTCCCTAGTGGAAGAAGCTCCGGTGAAATGAATTCTAGGACAATAAGCTCTAGGCTAGGCAAGCACATAAAGAAAGTTTCCTCCAAGTCCCATATAGGGGTGCCTCTGAGTTTAAAGCCAAAAGAACGGACAAAAGATCGTCTCGCTAACACTCACAGATCTCGCCCTTCGTCCTTAGACAAGCCGGGGAGTCTCGTAGAGACTACCTGAATTTCATTGTTAAGTAACTGTCTCAACTCCGATAGAGGATCCCTAAGTATCCTTTCATAACGTACCGCTTTGGCACCTAACCCATAGTTGTTCCTGAACTCCTTTCCTTCAAAACTCTTCCTCATGTCAAAACTGTTAAGTCCGTCTTGACATAGTCTTCCTCAGGTAAATGAATTGGGCATCTGAACCGTGCTTTCTTGAATCGGAAAATATAGGCCTATTTATGACCGAGCAACTCTTATACTACTACTTACCTCACCCTCCCTTATCACAACAAGGGCGAAGTCGCTGAAGCGAGTCTAAAGGCCAAAGAGTGATCTTTGAACGCTACTACGCATCCTTACTAATAGTATAGTGTAAGGTAGGTTTGGGTATAACCTGTTAAAGCTAAAAGAATAAAACGATTCTCACCCTTTATGGGGTCAGACCTTATTGGTACCCTAAACTCTTGTTTGAAAGCTTTCAAACCCCCCTCTGGGGAAAGATTGTTGAATAGGATACTGCTCTTGGGAAATTCATCCTTAGGGAAGGCGGTTAAAAAGAAAAAAAAGCGAGCTGGAAGGCGTGAGAAGCAACCTTTGAGTTTGGGCCTCTGCCTGGAAGAAATCCAAAGCATCCTGAAAAAAGCATAGGTAATAGAGAATGATTACCCTTTCTATGCCGTTCGTTATGCCTCTAACCGGCCTATAGGAACCAAGGTTTGACTCGAAGTTTTGCCTGTCCTCGCCTTAGACTACATCTATCTATCCTACCTAAACTATGCTGCGGGAGAAGGGATCTTAGCAATGGTCTATTTCTGCGCTTCCTTTTTCAATCTCATGGATAATGACGCTTTGACCCCGTCTACCATTTACTTAAGGAAGTTGCTACTTGCTTCCTAGGTTCAAAAACTGCGCTAAGATTCTATAGTAGCACCAGTATCTTCTTCCATACTCATGCTCAAGCATAGAAGCTAAAGTAGCTAAAGCGCGACGAGACTGACTTGGCTGGGCTGGCCAAAGCATTTCAGTACGGAATCATCTCCAAAGAGCTTAGAAGATGTTCTTGTATTCCTTGCACTCTCTCCCTTATAACTAAATCAGTCTGATATTATCATACGTTAAGATCCTAGCTCTCTTCCTTCGGAGCCTTCGAGATCTTCCTTTTCCAGGTTCATAATGAGACTGAGCAAAGCATGAAATGCTAAGTCGGAAAAAGCATGAAATGCTAAATGGATAAGAGTCGCACCTTGTCTTAGAGTGAGATAGCCCTTCTTCTCTTACGATATTTCTAGTTGGATCTCCCTCTTCCCTTTCTCCTTGTTGAAGAGAAAGAGGATAGAGCTTAGCTCCTCTTCCTTCCAGTTCTTCAGTTCCCCATCATCTTCCTTGATCAGCACATCGACATCAGGGATTTCATCAAGTGTATTCACAGTCAGGGAAGGCAAGTTGACCACCTCTTTTCTTTGGTCATAGAGCTGGTGCCAGATGCTGCTGAAGCTAACTTAGGCTGCTGTCCTTTCTGCTCGGAGGCTTGCTCTGGATCCGTGTCCAGGGTATTTACTGTCATACTTGAAAAAACTTCTGAGTTAGGGCAGGAATGGCTGCATGGTTTTGGGATTCTTCTACTTTCGAGGGTTTAATCTCAGTCTCTTTCGAGATGCTTTTCATAGCGTATAGAAAGACTCTTTTGGTCCTGGGGGAGCGAAGAGCAGCATACCCCTGCTTGCGAGTCCAAAGGCCCACCAAATGGATGGATTTAGGAAAACTTCCACGTGACCTCAGCGAGCGGCAAGAAAAGAATTGGGCGCCCAAGCCTATGAATGCGGGAACTTTTCCAGCCAGCGGAAAGGTTGACGCAGGACTGGTACCAACTCCCGACTTGATTGACGAAGAATCAATCGGTGCGATCTCCGCTTCCCAACGCCAGAGGTACGAATTGACTAACTAGCTTAGTCGCTTCTGACCAAGAAGAAGGGTTAAGTGAAAGCAAAGACCAAAACATCCGAGGGCATCTGATGCAGCTAAAAGCCTAGGTATCCTTTTATATTACGCAACGGCATCTGATGACACGAGAAGAAAACTCAAAGCACTCTTTTCCATGTGAATATACATAATAGCATCGAGGGATCTGCTCTTATTGCTAGCTCCTTTTTGCCTGGCTGGACGTAGCTTTATGCTCTTGAATTTTCCTATCACTTCCTTTTGAATAAACTAATAATCTCTTTTTTCGATTCCGCTACGCGCCTCTATGGCTATTAAGGATAAGGAGCTTTTAAGCCACTCTTAGGCTATTGAGTGCACTACTAGAAGTGCAGCTTAAATCAATAGTTACCAACGATTGCCTTAAAGTAATCCTCCCTGCCATGGAGAGAAGCTTCCATTTCCACTCGTGAGACTGATCGAAACTAGGAATGACTAAGATGACCAAGATTGAGGACAAAAGGCCAGGGAAGGCGGCTAGCTGGTACTGAGTGCCTATCAATGAGAGCTATCGGATTGGCATGGAAGATAGAACAACGAAGGTAGCGGCAGAGATCAAGGTGCGGAAGGAATGCTTGCTGGCTAGCACTTTATCTTAGACGTCTATCTCACTCTTTCTTTCACAGTGCTTATCTCGATTCTTAAAAAACCTCTCCCGTACGGTCGAGTCAGCTTCGCTCCTTTATTCGTACATCTCTTTCTCGAATGGAAATATCCCAATAGTCAAGGTAGAAACTGCGAAGAATAGCGTAGTAATAAAGTAGCCAAGGGAGTAAAGTACCCAAAAGCATGGTTACATGGCCTACCCAGTAACAGATTAAAAGAAGCAGGGATATCTAGCACATGGAATTCAATATTTGCAACCACTGGCCCTCACTCAACCCTCGACCGCTTCGTAGCGTCTTTCTAGGAATTAAGGAAGATTGAGGACAAAGAAATTGTTGGAGTTAACTTAATATTTTTATCTAGTATCAACATGCTTGATGTTAAGAAAAGATCTTTTGCAGGAAGGTTGGCTAGAGATTTCTTGTAAAAACACTAGACCCGCTCAGTTCATAATGAGAATATTTCACTCCCCTTTTTATTCTATGTTATGTATTATTCTCATTATGAACATAAGGGAGGAGCCGTATGAGATGAAAATCTCACGTACGGTTCTGGAACGGAGATTCTTTGAATCGAATGACGACCGTAACGAATGTCTGCTCAATCCGAAGGAAATTATGCAGAAGCTTTACAGAATTATTATGAAGCTATGCGGCTAGAAATTGATCCCTATGATCGAAGTTATATACTCTATAATATAGGCCTTATTCACACAAGTAATGGAGAACACACAAAAGCTTTGGAATATTATTTTCGGGCACTAGAACGAAACCCCTTCTTACCACAAGCTTTAAATAATATGGCCGTGATCTGTCATTACGTGCGACTATCTCCACTATAGAAAGAAAAAAGAAAAAAAAAAAAAAGAAAAAAATTTACTAGAAATAGGCTTTCTACATATGCATCGTCCAAAACAACGATTTTTATCAGCTGTAGCAAAAAAAGCAACTTCATAGAAGTCAAAATGTGAAGAAAAAAATATGCCTAGATACTTTTTTCTATGGATAAAGGATCTAATTGATAGAGGAAGCATCGTAAAGATCAATTAGCGAGATTTTTGGCCGATACAATAAGAACTGCTTACTTATGTCATAATATGAGACAAAAGTTAGGAATCAACTTATGTAACAGAGTCGGTCCCCTAAAGTATTGAGCAGCGGTGTAGCATCAGATCCCAAAGATAGTAAGTCTTTCTTATGAGGGAAGGTCTTTTTCAAAGATTCTATATATATTTATATATAAAACCGAGATAGTTACCTTTCAGAAAATTCTAACGATAGTAGAACAGCTACGCTTTATTCTTCTGAAGGTGGGAGAAAAGATAAAACTGATTATTAATCAAAAACAAGTTTGAAACTTATGTAATTAACCCTTTTTGGTTAACTCGAGAAAAAAAAAAAGTGGGACACCAAAAGAATTGACTACTGAGCCGTATGAGGTAGGAAACTCTCAAGTACGGTTCTAATGGAAGGAATTTGCTTGCCTATTCTGACCGAGGAGAACAGGCCATTCGGCAGGGAGATTCTGAAATTGCGGAGGCTTGGTTCGATCAAGCCGCGGAGTATTGGAAACAAGCTATAGCGCTTACTCCCGGAAATTATATTGAAGCGCAGAATTGGTTGAAAATCACAAGGCGTTTCGAATAAGATAAGAGCACTCTCTTTGTATTTATTATTTAGTATTTTTTTTTAGTATTTGTTACATTTTTCTATTTCTTATAACAAATTTGTTATAATTAATTGTTTGTTATCCCTATCAGTCAAATAAAACAGATCGTTTCTCTGGGAAGAACCAATCAAAGAATTTCATGAATTTCATTATACCACTTCTAAGATCGTCCCCCTTTTGTCTGGTATTTCATAGGAATAAACGATACAATAGGAATAAATGATACACAGATATAAACAGTAAAGAATGTATATTTTCTATATTTTTTTTTCTTTTCTGTTATTAAAACAAATAAAAGAAACCTTGAAATGCCTAAAAATAGAATAGATCCCGGAATGTCTCTTAGTAATGACCTCTCGCCTGATTTGGAATAGAGTAATAGTAATATGTTCTATGTAAAGTAAAACATAAATAAAACAGAAAGTAGTCTCCGCCAGAAACTTTTAATTAAGATAGGAATATACTAGGTTGCACAAAAAATTGTTTTTGCACTAATTCAAAGCCCAAAAAGGTCCGTTGAGCGCCTCGTGGGTATGTCATAATAGATTCGAACACTTGCCCTGGATCGACTTCCAGATCATAATTGCTCTAGTGAATAACTAAAGAAACTAGATAAATGAGAGATAGAAAAGAAAGAAACTAATTCTAAGCATCTCTCATAAGTTCACTAATTACTTTTCTTGACTATTGGCGGGTCTCTTTATATGTGTTGTCCGGAAAGAGGAGGACTCAATGATTATTCGTTCGCCGGAACCAGAAGTAAAAATTTTGGTAGATAGGGATCCCATCAAAACTTCTTTCGAGGAATGGGCCAGACCCGGTCATTTCTCAAGAACAATAGCTAAAGGACCTGATACTACCACTTGGATCTGGAACCTACATGCTGATGCTCACGATTTCGATAGCCATACCAGTGATTTGGAGGAGATTTCTCGGAAAGTATTTAGTGCTCATTTCGGCCAACTCTCCATCATCTTTCTTTGGCTGAGTGGCATGTATTTCCACGGTGCTCGTTTTTCCAATTATGAAGCAT